AAGCTCTCAAGCCACAGCTATTAAAGAAGTGACTCCCTCCTATTTACGGAATATTACTCCCCTACATCCCTTTGGCGCAAAGTAGTTGCCGCTGTCTGCTCCAGTCGAAATCTCTTTTGGGTTCATGAATAGAGGAAATAGGATATCTCCCTTAAACCCAATAAAGAATAGCAGGAATTGCCAGTTTTAGTAAATAACCTTCGGAAAGAAAGCATTCCTACCTCTCGCCTGCATATGAGGGACTGGGCTCGAATCCAATAACTGAGCCTGCGTCAAGCTAGTGAAATCTTTAGAGTGGCGCGCTTTTGCCTAATAATGGGCCTACATTCTATAAAGCAAGCACCGCTGCCGCTGCAACAGAAGAAAAGAAGAATCAACCAAAGCCCCACCGACCGGTGAATGGAAGCGAGGGACGAAGCGAAGCAACTACTCAATAAGCAACGAAATGAATCTGCAAGCCATCATATATACATACAAAAGTGCCTAAGGCTACGCTCGGAGAAGACATGTAAGGCAAACTCCCTTTGGTCAGCAGATGAAGGAACCGATCCCGAAAGGTATGCATTTTCGGATTTTGCTGCAAAAGATGCTTAAGACTTGCGATTAGAATTCTTCGAATTTAGCCACTAAAAGCAAATCCTAGTCCTTTTCCCTAGGTTGGTATAATCCGGCACAGGAGATCTCAAAGCTACAACTAACCTCACGAAGAAGATTCTAATTCCAGGTTTATAGGCGCTCCACTTTCTATAAAAGTACTTGGGCTCGATCCAACATCAGGATGATCTGACAGGCCGAGCACGTCAACAAACTTAATCACGACTTTTTTTACCGGAGAAACAAGAGCTAAACTTCAGCAAAGGTAAAAATTTCTATAGAATATGAATTTCTTGGCCTTTACCAGTCTGTGTGCGAGATGCACAGCAAACAAATAGAATAAGGGTCGGTCGAGACACTTGAATCTTAACTTAACTAGCTCCGTTTGCGTTGAATCAGCCTACTTTATGCACAAGCGGAAGACCTCCCCTGCCTACCTAATAGGAACTAAAGGTACAGCGAAACCAGTCTACCTACCCGCTGGAAGATTCGGCAAGAACGGAGTGAACAAAATAGCTTGACTGCCTCGGAGATTGGAGTTATGATCTTTACATTTGTGGGATCGATCAGATGATGGGTCCAGAAGAGGGGCAAGTACGACTCTCTATGGAGCCAAGCAAGACCAAAAGGTGCCCCCTTTTGATTAGCCAGTTTCCAAGAGGGAGAAGTTAGGGGTATGGAGCCGACGTCGCAGTATGACCTGCTGCCCCTAAATGAAATATCTAAGGCGTATCCTAGAAATACCAGTTTCCCCGGACAAGTCTGTTCTCAAGGTCAGAACTTCCTTGCTTTGAGAGGAAGCTTTCGTCAGGCTCGCATGCTACTTTCTATTTCTTTGCTAGCATGACTCGAGGAATCGGCATTCCAGCTTCCAAGGTATAGCATAGATTGATCTGCTTCGGTACCAGTCCCATCCCCTTTTGGACTTGTGCACGAAGATAGGATTCGATTTCCATTAGGCTTCGACACCCATAATAATATGTAAATACTATTGTTGCAAAACAAGCGAATTTGACGGGGTTTGGGAACAACAAAACGATTGACAAAAGTTATCAACTTCTTTTCCCATGGGGGTAGCAACTGATTATGAGGAGGGATACGCGGGAGGAGCAGATGAGTAAACAAAGAATACAAGAAGCAGGAGCTGAGGTACTTTGTTTGATGCTGGCTCAACATATGAACTTAGGCCTTGCAGCAGAAAGTCCTTTGCATTGGCTTATCGAGATACAGCTTTGGAAAGCAATGTTGAGAAAGATGTGAACTTCTAGTTTAGGGGGCACGCTTCTTTGTTAGCTGCTTCTGTATGGTTGATAAACGACGCTTCAAGGAGATGAGAACGCTTATTATATGGCTAGGGGTACCACTCTAACAATCCTAACTATTCATAACTATGCTTAACAGCCCTACTCTAACAAGAACTGAACAGGGCTCGGGAAGATGTCACGTACTACTATTAGCATATGAGCTAGAAGTCTTCGCTTACCACCCAAGGATTCTCTAACGCTAACACCCGGGGAAGCCCATGCTAAGCAGTCTCAAAAGCCATAGCCTAAATCCCTTTTATGATTTCACTCTTGAGTCCTTATTCTTATTCTTAGGAACTGGTGATGAAAAGTGCTTCCCTGCTTTCTCCGATTCATTCTTCTTTTGACAGCACCCACCGGTTGGCTTAGCGTGGCTATCGTCTGCATCGTTGGTAAGGCTCTCAATCATCGCTAGCCCACGTTCATAGGGCCTTGTTTCATATAATAGGCGCTCTTCACCTTATCCATTATCAGAAGAAGTTTATGACTTTGTTCATGAATAAGTAAAGTATCATGCCGTTAAGCCCTATTCTTTATAGGATAGTTAAAGAAGGTGCTACGAAAAATCCCGGGATTTAGCACCACAAATTGCATCGGCACAAAAATATGAAATGAAAAAGCTTGGCTAGGTAAGCTCTCTTCCAAAAGTCGTGGTTGCTATGCCTGTATTTGTTAAGTGCGGGAAGCTGAGTGCCCTGATGCTGTATTTGTAGCTACCCGTCTTTGAATGAAAGGCCTGCCACCTGGGAAATCGAAATCAAGAAAAGGAATCCTCCTATCCAATCATTGGTTTTATGTTCGTGTATTATACCCGCAATCTTGCTTGATAGGGTCAGGTACTTACCTAACAATACTAAGCATATAAATAAGGTATAGCCTCTTCTCCCTTTATGGCGAGATCGGACATCCGACCACAAAGCTAACAGGCTCATCCTTGCCTGTCACATCGTTCTCGGGTTCTGAATCTGTACCCGCACTCCTATCGGGAGCAGCTGGAGAATCATTCTTAGCTCTTGCCGGATCCGCTGTTCTCTTTGCCAACTTGTAATGCCCCTCGTTCATATCAGAAGGTTCAAACCTCCCATAAATTAGATGGGGACCGGAATCACGACCAGATTCTGAACTCCCTCACAAATCTTAGAATCTAAGGCAGATCTTTCTCTCCTATCGGCATCCCCCATCATCTTAGGCCAATCTGAATAATATCAGCCCCAGTCTCGGCCGTAGCTTTGTTCTAGGGATCATATTCTGTACCCTCACCATCATTTTGAATTAGGGCGAAGGCCCCCTTCTATTCTAGTACAGCATCCGGACAGAAGATCTTGACGATTGGGAGATCAAATGGCTATTTCTCGGGCCTTCCCTTTTCGAACACATAATGCTCGCTAGCTTAGAAAAACATACTCATACTCATACTGTCTGCTGCTCTTGCTAGCTGCTACACCCGCCTACCTACTTGTTTTTTCTTACTCTTGCTGATCTTTCATCCCCGCGAGACGGGACATCAATCTATGCCTTGGTACCAGATCCGGAAGACTTCCATATTCCTAGCTACAAAGAGCGAAGAAGCGGGAGAGTTGCTTGGGTAGACTCCCCTCCTTAAGCAGCTTTTCTTCCAATCTTTGTTCTTTCTTAGTTCTTCCGGCTGGCTTTTCTGGGTAGTAGTAGTAGTAATAGTAAGGGCTTCCCGCATACTCCGGGCTAAGCTTTCGCGCCTAGCCCCCCTTTTTCTCTTAGCGCTTATAGCACCAGTGGGCCTTCACCTATCCACCAGTCAAGCCAGAATTTTGCTCTTTGCCCATTCAAAATTACCCATTTACTTCCCATCTTTAGGATGTCCTTCCCCTTGAGAATGCTTCTCCAAGTATAGGATGACTTAGAATTTGCTTCACAATTGAAGAAAGAGGAGTTGTTCAGATACTTGCTTCCCAGAATCGAGGCCCATAGGGAATCAGGTTCTGTTACGAATTTCCAGCCCATTCTTGCCATAAGGGCTTTGTTCATCAGCCCCATGCTTCTCAGACCTAACCCTCCCTCCTCTTTGCTGCTACAGAGCTTCTCCCATGAAACTAGGTGGATCTTCTTCTTGGTTTCATTGCTACCCCAAACAAATTTGCAATTGAGTTTCTCAATCTCCTGGTTGACTGATTCGGGAATTCTGGTTGTTTGCATGGTGTAAGTAGGGAGTGATGATGAAGTGACAGATTGGACTAGAAGTGTTCGACCTGCCATGGAGAAGTGTTCAACTTTCCAGCCAGCTAGTCGGTTTTGTACCTTTTCCAGCACATGGTGATAGGTTGCCTTATAGACTCTGCCATGGATTAATGGGACCAAAAAAGACTTGCCCAGGTCTGAGGTGAGAGGAATGTTGCAATTAGAACTGATGCTTCTACGCCGGAGAAGAGAGAGAGAGAAGACAGCATACGAACATCAAGTGGAGCAAGGTGGCGTACTCTCCGAACCAAACAAGCACATAGAAGAACGATTTGAACCAGTAACAGCAACCAACCAATTGTGAGGGCTGGCCAAACAAGGAGCACAAAAGATCCAACACTCTTGCTGTCGTTACAAGCCTAAGGGCGGAGGGTGGGACATTGATCCAAAGCTCGAGTACGGTACGAAGCCCTTCCTCCATGAAAGGCTCGGGCAGAAGGTAGAAAGGCTAAGACAAAGCCGCTTCCTAAGTCACTCAGGTATGGCTTTGGTTAAGTAAAAAGACCCCCTCTTCACCAGTAGCCAAGGTAGGCGCGTGAGCTCTTTAAAGTGTTTAGTACCTCACTGGTGCTCTTCGCCAGATCTTTTTTAAAGCAACAAGAACTCCTTCCTTATGAAAGGGTCTCGTTCTGCTGTATGGGCTTTCCCCAAGGTGTAATAAGTCTTATCTAGCTAGATCCTAAGATCTCGATCCACGGCTTAGTAATCCGCAGAATAAGAATAATAGGGACTAATAGGAGAATGCAAATAATAGGTCCTTTTAGCCAAATCCAGGTTTTGAGTTTACTTCTAGTTCTGGACCGATGGGAACTCCTACTCAGAAACGAGTAGCTTCCAGCTTATAACACCTTTTGGGACTCTAAGCTAAGTAAGGATCGGAAATCCAGGCTTTTGAGTTTGTAGCTAGGCAGCTAAGCCAGTAGTAGTTCAGTTCAGGTCAGGGCATGAAGCTACAGGTTCTATTTGCGGTCGTGAGACAGAGGTCAGAGGCAACTTGTTATATAGGTAGCCGTGCGTGTTAATAGATCTTCTTCTATACTAGTAGTAGCAGTAGTGGGTGAATCGGTTTAATATGGATGGTTTTTTTCTTTATTAGAAGGATAAGCACGGTTATTGCTGTTTGTCCCAACATTCAGCCGAGGTAGGCTACTAACTTGCTCGTTAGAAGTAGTTAACGAACGGAAATAAGGCCATTTGATGTCTATAAGTGAAGATTGGATGGATGCCCGCTCCTTGGGTATGCTTTCAAAAGGGCTGTTTTCATGCGTGCTGGTGTTCGTGGTCTGTTGGTTTTTCTGTTCTCGTGGGGGAAGGCGGGATTGGCGCATCTACAAGTTGAGAGTGTGCTCGGGCAAGTGGGCTAACCAGAACTACTAGTAACGGGATTTGCCTGCAATACGAGTAAGGGGAATGGAACTCTTGTTTGAGAACTTTAGCTACGGACTTAGGTTAGCTAGCTCAGCTTCTCCTATGGCTATTTGGATTAAGGAACTAGGGTAATGCGAAGACAAAGAAGGCCTAATAATGGTGAGTCGAATCAGGCGCGGCAGCCGTTCCAAGGCTTTTATGCCACCGTTCAGGCCTTATTTAAGATAGGAGAATGAGGCAAGAGACTCCGGGTTTTGCCTAAGGCGAGTAGCAGACTCTGGTTTCAGTGCACGTGTGGAAGGCAACTCTGTTTAGCCAGCAAGCATAGGAAGAAATCCCCCCGGGGAACTTACTATTAATGCTAATCCATTAGTTCTAGCTCGAAGTTTGCCCTTAGTTGTCTCGAAGTTAGCTGCTTGGCATGAGTTTGGGCTTTTTTCTTTTTTTCTTGAAAGCTTTCGATGCAGGCAAAGAAAATCTCTCTCAAAGAGCTCCTGACAGGTGCGACAAGGTAAGAAGGTCTTTGTTCAAGTCAAGTGACTTAGCTTAGAGAAAGAAAACCGTTAGTGAAGTGTCGGGAGATGCGTACAGTTTCGGCACTCGAAGAAAAGCTACTTCTTTGATTGTTCCGGGAAGTACTACTTGAAAGTCAAGCTCTTTGTTGCAAGCCAAGCAGAACAGAAGATAGAGGAAACCGGAACTTTAGCTAGTAGACAAACTACTTTCGTTAGCAAGCGGTACTCTCATCGAGTAGGGCAAATCTCATACCCAATCGAAAAAAAGGTCTTGGAATCGACTTAGAGAAAAATACCCCTCACATTAGCAGACCCTTTAGGGAAATAAGATGAATATGTTAGGTGGTAGAATTTCCACCTTCAAGTCCCATAAGCCGGTTCTCTATACAAATGAGGTTGATGCTCATCTTACTGAAGCAAGCCATTACTGAACGTAGGGAGCAGCCAAGCAGTGGAGGTCCCGAACCTGCTAAGGTAGTTACCTGCCCTTCATTCAAGCCCTTACCCGGAAAACCAAGCCAAGATAGATGTCTTAAGCATATAGCTAGCCTTCCGTTCGTTATCAGACAGGATCACACTAAGCGTAGGCTCTTTCCGGATCTGATCTAGCCGAAGAGCTCTCCCCTTATCGTACTGAACTTGAATAAGGCAGTTTCCCACTAGCCGCTTAAAGGAGTACTCAAGGATTCCCCTATTACCGATCTCGAACTGGCCTCCTACTGTCCTCGCTAAGAAAGAGTCTGCCCGCTTAATTCAATGAAGTAGTTGATATTTATCTATTAAAGTAATTTCTCAATTACGGAATTCAAGGATACGGTTCAAAGAGCGAGACCGAAACAAGCTAACTACCTAGTCCTATGGCCGTAGCGACCCGAGATACTTATCGTTATATGAGAATACGATCAATGGAATTAACAATTAGATATTCATATTCCACTATTCCTATCTGAACTCTTGGTTAACAAAATCAGTATGCCTTCTCTTGAGGGGCTCGCGTTCGTTCGTGGCTACAATGGTCACTTACGTTATGAAAGGGAAGATCGATCACCCGAATCTGACAGTCCAAGTTTCAGATTGGCTTAAGTACCCTGGCCCTTTGCCCCAAGCTCTGAGCAGGAATGTGGGGAAGACTCTGACTCCACTATCACTTCACTTCCTGAAACCGCAAGTCAGTCCTATAGCAGGGGAGAAATGGGTGCTATAGGAATATTCATTGAAACAAGCCACTCCTACCAGCTCAGCTAGAGACGGCTCAAAGCAGAAGCAATCGGAAGTGCCGTAACGGAATGCTCAAAGTGGAACATAGAGCGGAGTCCAATCCATATCTATATTTCTTTAGTGGTGAGCTTGCTTTCCTCTCTTTCAGTCAAGTATTTCCTATCTGCCTTGACAAGCCAGACATGCTCACTAAGCTTCTAGAGGTATCCTCTCTTGGGGCAGCCTTCTTGCTTCCCCCTGGGCTTGCTCCTCCTTCTAGTTCCGTTCCGACCAGCAAACGGAGGAGCAAACGTAGTTAGACGAAGAAAAAAAAAAGATATTGAGACGGAATATGAATGAAGGATTGAAGCATCTGACTGGGCTCTGGAGATGAATACCGAAAGAGCTTACCGGATGCACCATCGACCTCAGACAGCTCGACCGGGCGGGGGGAAGAACTCAAAAGAAAAAAAAACGTAGTAGCCTAACCGAGGTTTTTATTCCAGCTCCACTCCTTGTTATATATATAGTGGAAAATAGACTGGAAAACTAGGCTTCAAAATCAAGCCCTAAAAACGATCCTTTTGAAAGGTCCTACTTCTTGACCCATTCAAGCCGTGACCTTTTGGATTAGAAAACATGGCCTCTGAGACCCTTTCCTGGGTTGATCGAAGAGCTGCTAACATAACAAAAGGGCGAAGGTAGGATTGAACTTCTTGTTTGATTGCTCGGAGGATGCAGAACAGCTTCGCTCGCTTCGTTCTTCTCCTTCCCAACGATGCATGGCAATGCATGGCAACCTCGACGGATTTGGTAGGGCTGAGTGAGGGAGATTGATCGCTTAGCTGCTTTGCTTAGCTCGGAACGATGGACAGCAGATAGCTCCGAACACAAGCTATGACTGATTAGCAGTGCACTGCGTAGGCTGCCCTTTCGGATGGGGATAGGAACGAATGAGCTGCCCTTTGCCCGGCCGATCATCCAATGCTTTCGTCCGTCTCAACGATTGGAAGAGAAATGCATTTACTTGGGCGACTCGAGGAGGTGGGTACGAATGAAATCACATGCTTTCGCTTGAAGCTGAAGGCACTTATTTAACCCTATAAACTGTAGGATAGTAGACCCACCCACTGGACTGGAATAAGAAGTCGAGCAGACCCATACGAGTCCAACTATTTTCGCTGAACCGTCAAAGCCAGGCCAAAAATAGGAGTAACTAAGATAAGGGAATTTTTAGATGTACAGACAAAGACAGTTGCTGCTTCTGATCTATCTTATTCCGAAGAAAGCCTGAGGACACTGTTCCTAGCTGCTCTTGCACATGATCTTTTGACTCCTTTTCTTTATTGAAATGAAGTTCTGCTTTAGGGACAACCTATTTCATTGGTTTCTCACCCTCGAGTACAGAGCTCTTTCCTTTCGGATCTTGCTTTCACCCCCCTAACATTGAAGACTCTAATGAGTAGTCTACTTTGCTTGAAGTGCCAATTTTTAGCCTAGTATGTAGACGGGATCGCTTTCCATTTAACGAGGAGGTACTCTGCTCTGTCATTAGCTAGCCCTCGGAGTACCTTTGTTTTGTCTAGCCCAGGTTTCTATTTCTAAGATGATTTCCTCTGCTCTGGGATGACGGAAAGAGATCGAAGCTCTCTCCTATCTTCTGACGATGGTTGGAGTTGACGTCAGTCAAAGTAACTTTTAAGACTAAACTAAATAATCAATTGGAAGACCTTCGCTGGATGAAGCCTATCGGAAAAGACAAAACGAGGATGATCGTCTGATTGTACCTGATCCTTCCTTATCTGGCTATTTGAAATCTGACTCTCTTGAAACGGGCCAGCTAACCACTCGCTCTCCCAGTCGAGCCAACCTTTCGCTTTCCTCACTTAAGTGTCAAATGGTTTTGCCGAGTGCATTTAATCAATCGATCCTTGGTTTACGTGTGTAAGATGACTCCCCTCTGGTGAAGTGAAAAGAAAAGATCATTTTCAAAAGCCGAGTCCTTCTTGCTTGAAAGGAAAGGACTTCTACCATGAACGGACTCCTTGGGCTGTGCCCTATCAGCAGCTTCAGCTTCATCCCCTTTGTTTGCCCCGCTGAGAGAGAATTGGGCTAACCGTGTGGCCTTACCGAAGAAGTGGTTGACGACCCCCCCTTCTCGGCCTGTTCGTACTTCGGAACGCAAAAAATCCTATTCTTCTTGATGAAATCCTGCCCCTTAGGTTATTCGATTGGAGCTTATCGATCTGAATGATGCTTGCTTAAAAGCTCAGTTTGGCTTTGTAGTCTGCCTTGAACGGACAAGTCTGAGCCCGACCATAGAAAGGATAAAGGCTTGCCAGCAGAAATCCTGAGACCCTACCTTAAAGCTAGCTAAGACTTCCGACGAATTTCATTCTTTTATCCGAGCTGACCATTCGTTTCCGAATTCATTTTCAATTGACTTATCAGTCTGGCCTTGTTCCGCTTGTACGCCGCTCTTTTGTGCTGCTGGTGGCGCGGGTCTGCGCTTGGTGAATCCATCTGCCTAACAATCTCATAGATAGAAGGAATTATTATCGCTTAGCGCTTGTGCTAAGGTAGCTGTAGCTTGCTTCCAAGCCAAGCCCTACCGCCGATACCGAGACCGAACAATGCCCTGCCTGGCTGGATGTTTAATGCCCTGCCTGGCAATATCCGTGGATATGTGATCTACAGGCTTTCTTTTTCTTTTTAGTATACTTATTTTGAGGAGGCACTTGTGGAAAGGCCGGTTGAGTTTGATAGGTCTAGTTGAGTCGTTTGTTTATCCACTACTCCACTATTCCCCCTTTTGCTTGCTAAGAAAATCCTACGGCAAGGTGACTACTGGCCTACCATGGATGAGAATTGTCACGACGTCGTTAAGAAGTGTTAAAGATGTCAAACTCATGCTGATCTAATTCACGCACCTGAGGACCTTCACTCTTTACATCCTATGAAAAAAAACCCGCCCTTTCCACCCTTTCATACCTGACTAGCCGATGACTAGCTATCACTATTGGTCAAACCAGCCTTCCCTCCACTAGCTGGATCTCCCGGACTGCATATCCAATTAGCTTCTGACGGAATGGACCACTCACCCTTATGGACTGGCCTCAAACTCGATATGTATAATTGACAGAAACCACTTTTTTTTAGCTTAGCATCAAGGCTCGATTCCTAGCCAGTATCTGATTCCCTCGGCGGTGGGTGGCCGTGAGACCTACTCCTTTTGGAATGAATCCCTCGCTTTCTGTGGATCGACCCGCTACTGAATGATTGCCCTCTAATCCAAGAGCCTATATTCCCGACATGGCTGGTTCAGCACCTCTATTCCTACCCGAAAGATATCCTACTTTTCGACGTTGGCCTTCCACCAGCAGCTAATGCTAATGCGGTTATATAGCCAGCATTTCCGGCAGTCTTTGAATAAGCCGGCCCAGCCGAGGATCCGATCAAGTACTGGTCCATAAAGCCGAAACCTTATCGCCTGTAAGGTATGCCTGAATAAGGAGAAGGTATTGGATCCGACGGTTAGGCGGGTGAAGCAAGAATCAATCTTCTATTGTGCCCCCATGTTCTTATTTTTCTTAATAAGAGGCACACGACCTTCTCCCTCTCCGGTCGAGTCCGGCCTAGCAGTCGAACTAAAGTCCCTCACTCGCGGGCCTATTTGAGTAAGCCTATGTTCATAAGGGGAAGCCGTTCTTCGGTGACCAGATTATAAAATAAGCGCTACGGGGAGGATTGCTCGGTAGGGAAGGAAGGTTTTTTTGTATAATAGTTTGAAATGAGATTGTGATCAGGGGGTGGGAGGAATAGCATATCCTATCAATAGTTGGCCCGGCCAAAGCTTATAGATTGGTTGGCGCTGGATCTAGGGTAGGGCATCGTACTCCAAAAGGGGATACGCACTCGGCTCGCTCAAGGCATTCCCTAAGCTATGTTTCGAGCGCTTGCTCAGCTGCGGAGTCAATTCAACGATTCCCCGACTTTATTTTCACACACAATAAGCTTCTTCAAGCGAGGTCTCTCACATCTCCTGATGCTTGGGGACTGCCCTACCGTTGTATCCCGCGCTTGAATTCTACGCTAAATCTCGAGACCTTTCCCTCGTCTTCAGAGATGGGACGGACTCCACCCCTCAACCTTAGTCGTTCAAACGTACCTTTATGCCCACATCCCTACAAAAAGAGTCAAAAAATCCTTCTTTGCCCTTCCTTTCATGGAAATGAAATGGGCTTTTTTCTTCAATGACTGTTTCCTCTTTTCTTCTACCTTCCCCGAAAACCACCCTTATTCAGCCTGCTTGGTTGGGGCAAAGGAACTTTCGAAAGAGATGGTTCTCTTTTTCTCTTTATGATGATGGGAGCTACTTTCTTTATGTCCCTGGGATCGAGGGTCAAAGCGCCTTTCTCTCATATGCTTACCTTACCACCTATCCATAGAAATTGCATTCTATTCTCTTTTTCGGAAGAGTTTCGAAGATAGCCTCAAGTCCAGCTCGAGGAGTATAGTCTAAAGTAGCAGACAGAGGGGCGCTACCGCTTAGGCATTAGGCACGAGAAAGGATATCGTTCTCGGCTCCTTCCCGGAAATCTGATCCTCTTTTTCGCCTGCATCTCCGCTCGGAGAATTGGGCGCAACAAAAAGTAGGGACATTGAGTAAGGGAAGCTTGGCTTTCCTGGCACGACCTGAGGCAAAAGAGAAGTGTGGGTCCTGAGAGGAGCTATTGGATAAAAAGACGTTTCTCCCAAAGCAAGAAGACAAAAAAGTTCCGAGATGAGGTTAGGGCTATTGGAAAAGGCTGTGCCTAAATCGGGTCATGTGATGAAGCAAGCAGCAGTGGGACAGCGGCAGGGAACTTAACCGATGAGTTCACTCGAAACAGAGAGAGAGGGTCCAAAGGTGGATGGCATCAGGAGGAAAGGCAGATAGGGTTAACTAGAGGGAAGGGAATTGATGGTCAAATAAACGCCGATGAAAGCTATCTGGCATTGGATCTCTCGTATCCCCAATAGGCCGATCATGAGCCCTTTCATTTTCATAAAGGGTGATGAAAGAGCAGGAAAGAATAGGCCCACTCGTTCGTACTCAAAAAATGTATTTATCAAGGTGATTAAAGGGCTTCTCCTAACTCATCTTCCAACCACGGATGGCGAGTCCAGAAGGAAAGCCTATCAATAGGAGATCTGTCTGTTATCCATTGGATAACTTCAATGCCAGGGGAAACGATAGGGGGTCGGCCAATAAAGCTTGATATTAAACATACGGGCTTTGCTAATCTTTAGATGCTCATTTCGACCAAGGATCAAAAGGGAAGGCGAAACTTCCCACGGACACTTGTGTTTAATCCTAGATTGCTCTCTCTACGCATCCCGTGAAAAGCTGCTTTTCTTTGTGTAAGCCTTCAAGCCGACGTTCAAATAAAAAGTAGAGCCACTGATGATTGGTCTTGGCGGATCGTTCTCCTTCTTCTTTTCAGTCTCTTCTGAGTTCTTTCTCTTTTCCTTCCTTTTCTCCTCTCTTCGTTCTCAACCTGTGAGCTCACTCCGGGGTCGGATTATAGGCATTCAAGCAAGGGGGTGGGTCGCGAAGAGCTGTTGAAGTCAGTAGCTGTTGAAGGGCTTTTGCAATTCACTTATAAGGAAGCACTCCTGCCAGTAAGTAGTAGGGAGCTGCCCCAGCGCTGTTGCAAGTGACTCCTCTCCCAAGGAACTCCCTTTCCTTCGCCTGCTCTCTTATTAAGAACATAGAATGTTTTCTCTCTTCTATTAAGCTATTTTCAGAGCTTAGAGCTTTGAGCCGTTAGCTAGCAGCTCTGTAAGCTATGTTGCTATCTGCCCCAAGAGCTATATCCCTTCCTGCTAGTGAGTCATTTAAGGAGTCGTGTTAGTAGCTCAAGTTCGCAGTTCTGGGCAGTCTTTCTACTAATCCAAGAAGGAAGCTCGGCAGCGAATGTAGCTATGAGTTAGATCCCTCCTCTGGGAACTAGGAGTTCTGGTATCTCTATCTGCTGTTAGCCAGTCGCTCATTTCTCTGTGGGAGTTGTTATCTGCTGAAGGTCTAGCTCCATTCTACTAATACAGCCAGTCTCGCCTTAACCTCCTTTTATTAAGACCATAAAATGCTCCCTCACCTGTTCTTCTCTTCCTTTCTCCAGTGAGCGAGGGCTTTTAGAAGAGTCCACAAATGGCACTGCGGCAAGGAAGGTGTTTGCCGAAGCGCGGGGCTTTGTGACTAATATATCCCCGTTCCTTCCTTCCTTCGCTCTTATTAATTTATAAGAAGGGGTGCTCCCTCTTTTCTCTCTTTTTTAGTTCTCTTTGTTGTAGGCCCTTTCCTGGTCTTCCTTCGTTATCTTCTTTTTCAATCTCTTAGTCAAGAGCATCTGCAGGGCGGTTCTGCTCAAAGGATCAGTTCGTAACGTCGGGTACCAGGTAACTCCCCTTTGTATGAAGCTTCGTCTTGAGCTGGAGCAGTTTCAGTTCTAAGTTCTATAGCTGTAGAGGTCGGTCAGTAAGGTTGTTGTTAGAGTTCTTTAAGTCCGGTAGTTAAGCGAGGAATAGCCAGTAATGAATAAGAGCGCTGAAGTCAGTAACGACTATAACATTAAGTCATTCAGTTGTTGAACCCGGTCAGTAAGCGAACCCGGCCATAAGCGCTGCAGGAAGTAAGCAATCAAGTCCGTCGTTTGTTTCAGGCCGAGGGCCAGCAATTCTGGTTATAGCAAGTAAGGAGTTAGCAGCTGAAGGCTTAAGCCTTTCTACTAATACACCAAATGCTTCCTTTTACTCCTCTTCTTTCGCCCTAGGGAATCCCCAGGCCTTTTCAGATTCATTGAAGGAGGTAGCTTCCCCAGAGCAAGTAACGATTTGTTGTTAGTTGCGGCAAGAGCTGCTGAAGGTAGCTTCCCAAGTTCTTTATCACAAAGTACCTAATCCAACCAGTCCTGCCTGCCTTTAACGGATCGGTAGCAGCTGCTAAAGCGAATTCCTTTGTTATAGCGTTGTAGTCCCCTTCTGCCGTCGCAGCTTACATATGTCCAATGCTCTTCCTCCGTGTCTAGTAGGAAGTAGTTACCCTGGTGCTAGGAGAAGAAAGCCAGGTTCTTGAACATTACAATTATAAAAGGGAAAAGAATGGGATCATGCTTTATCTTCTCGTTTACTACGCTTGGCAATAGGTTTCATCAAGAATGAGAGAAGTAGGTGCAATGATCTTAGTTGACAAATGAGTTGTGGGATGCGCCCGTTGGTGGATCCAAAGATGAAAGGAGTGGCACTGTATCGGGAAGAAAAAAGCTTAAGAGATTTGAACCTGCCATGGAAAAACCTGTGAATTTTACTTTTGATGCTCCTTGTATGAGTTTGATTGTTATAATAGAATACATTGAGAGGAACCGCCCCCTCGGCACTCAGGCAGTCACTCGCCCATTCTTTCTCTTAATGCGAGAGTAGACTTTCATTTACTCGACCAGTCACCCTCGAGCCCACTATGAATGAGGGGAGGACGGCAGACCACGATGGATTTGGTTTCCAAAATTCCTTTCATAGCTGGGGCGAGCACTTCGTAGAGCCTGGGCGGACCCTGTTCCCCTTCGTCTTGGGTGTCCAATGACGGATAGGCTGGTTGAGTGAGGCGAAAACTTGAGGTTAGGGCTGGGAAGAGTTTGTTAATGGGCAAAGGCTTTTCTTTCTATTAGGTAGGGGCATTCGGGGAATTTGAGGTAGAGATACATGTTAGTGAAAGAGTTTGCTACGTTGGACCCATTTGGCTAGGAAGGCTTTCTGTGGGCTGGGAAGGCCTTCTCAAGGGCGAAGGAGGTCCTCGGTCAGTATTCATCCCGTGGTATACGCTTGTGCACCTGCGCCGATCTTGCTTCGTCAGCTCGTTCTTCTTGTTTTCGTTTGGGCTGCCAAACTAGATGGTAGCGTGATCGAAGCCCAGATTGCGTGATTGTTCGAACGGGGTACCGTGACGTGGATAGGTCCGTTCAACCATCCATGTTTTCCGACCGATGTCCGCTTTGGTGAGAGGTATGGCTTGCCAAGGTTGGGGGGCATTCAACTCAAGGAATTACGTATGTGAACACGAGTCTTGATTCAGCCTTATACGGAGAGGGCTATTATCCCAGGTTAGTCTGCTAAGTCTGCTCCGGAGGAACTATCCGATACAACAGACGCATTCCCATCTGAACCAAGAGATTCCTTTTCTCCCGAAGCTGCTTGTCCCGAAACCACATTTCTCGAAGCCGAAGACGCAGAAAGAGATACCGATTCTCCATCGGCGGAATCCAACCGAATCAAATAATAAGGAATATTGAACAGAAGCACCCCAATCCCCATACGAATCGGCGGACGCCTAACCAACGGATCCCGTTTCTCTCGAACCAACATATCCTGCTCTTTCTCACGAATCTTAAGCCAATAGAATAGGGCTTTTTATTGTTGTTGGCTTGGCTCGGTTAACATGTTGAACTAGGTCCGTCCGTCCCTAAAGAAGAAGTCTAATGGGAAGAGGGCTAAGCTCAGCTCGCGTACTTCCTCGGGCAAGGTCTGGTCGAGGGGATCAAAGACATGCATGGTCAACAAGCGTGGTCATAAGCAAAGCTTAGTCCATGTTTTCGTCGGTATATGGAATAAGCTAGTCAGTCAGGTGGAGGACAGGTGGCTCGGTGCTCATGGTGATCGCTCGGCTCACTCATAGGTTATTCGGAGTCCGGATTTCGAGCTAGCTCCCAATCATGCCTTCCCAGATAAAGATTCATTCAGTCTTTTTCTAGTCTGGAAGAAAAAGTTCCGCCCAATCTTTTGATAGTATGTAAGCACCCGACCTCTCCAGTGATTCCGATCAGACGAAGCTTTGATCAGCAGAACTGGCATCTGTCTGCCGGATCGGTAGCAGTGTGAGGGGAATACTCCCACCTCAGAAGATGATCGCCCGGAGAGTTTCTTTCGTCGAATTCACCTCTCCCACGCCCAATCTTTACATCAGTGGACGGTGTAGACATGATTTGACGAAAGGATCGAGATTCGGAAGAAAGGGAATAAAAAGAATCCACAGAGTCGACTGATGCCTCTATACTATTGAGAGAAAGATCAGATTGGACTCTTTTCAAGACCTGCGGGCCTTACTTACTTCAGGCTTCTCTCCTCCAGGATGCCAGGGATTGCTGCTTCCACTGCTGTCTCCACTCGGTCAAATGCATCCGCCTCTGTCTCTATCTCCACTGCTGGATTGAAAGAAGAGATTGCAGAGTGAAGTAAAAGGTAGCCGGCTGCTACTAATAAGAACCTAACAGAAGATCCATCTGGATCTACTACTTTATATACTTTCCGATCAACTGCTATTGGTGCTTGCTCTGGTGCTAATCATCTATCATGATTAAGATCGGCTAGTGGAAGAATGGGCGATAAAAAAAGAGGTCGTATTGATGACCCATTTTCTATATGTCAACTCTAGTACGAGAATGTTTAGTCATTCAGATAGTGACTGGCCTTTTTTTAGCTATGATCCAAGGCCTCGGAAAAATCGCCCGAGGAAAAACCCTTTGTCTCCTTCGTTAGAGGGAAGGAAGGAGAATGCTAAGACAGATTTTCGAGAAGAAGAGCTCGTCAGTCTTTCTTTTGTTCCTAAATGTGGAACCAGATTCCCCATGCTGCGGCAATGCAATCTAAACTTCAAGCGAGCAGAGGAAACTAGATGTTGAGGTGTGAAAGCCTTCTATTGAGAGCGGAATATAATTAATATAATTGTGGCTTCTTGTTCACTCTCTCACTATCTGAACTTTAAGGTTAAGTTTGTGTTCCGCGAACTCAATAACCACTAAATGAAACAATAGCGGATGTAGTTGAATTGGGACCAAGACAAAGAAAGTGCTTTTATCGAGGAGTCATGGATTTGCTTGGAATTCCGGATCGAAGAAGAGGGAGATCCAAATATGGTACAGCCAAATCGAGATGAATGGAAGATGCCTATTGCGGGTCTGGTCCCTGCTTCCTCACATTGAACGATTACATGGTGTTAAGCAATTGAGATCGACCTTTCTCATGCAATTGAATGCTCCAAGCGTCCATGACTTTCCTTTGTTGGCTCCTACTCTACCAGACGGTGACCGGCTCAATAGAGCACCTTTGGGCACTGGCTTTTCGAAACCAAGTTAGGGAATCAGTGACCAACAGCTTGAGAAAGCATTCAAAAAAGTTGCATCTCTTACGATAAACACTGAATTTGATTAGCCCCTGCAGGAATTGAACCTACAAACAAGGCTTTTTCCTTGTGTTACCTAACTAAAGAGCTCCCAAGGCCACCTGATTCGGAGTAGAACACTCCTATTTACACTTCGATTCCACCCACTGATCCAGCTAAGGCCCGCAACCAAAGAGGAGAAAAGGCCTTGCACCGGTAATGCTACCACACAGGTTTTGAGGCTAGTTTCGAAATCTTTGATGAGTGTAGCAGCTTCACAAGTCCCTTCGGCTTGGAGCTGGAGTCATTGATCTGTTTGGCGAGTTTGCCTATAGATGTATACAATAAAAGGCCTGCAAGTTCTGACTTCGTGTTCTTGACCTACTTGTCTATTAGTCTTGGCGGGAAGACTCCAATCAGTGGGAGCGCTCATCTCGCATTCTCCGATGAAGGATAACGATTCGCTCGTCAAGCTGAGTGGCTGGGTTACGAGTTTTTAGGTGAGTTCCGTGCATCCAATCCATTTGTAGCAGCAGGGGCCGGATTAGAGATTAGATAGAAGCACCCCCAACCCCCTTCTTTGTCCTTCCTTCGAGTAGGTCCGCTCACTGGAAAGTTAGGTCAACAGAAAAGTTCCATCCTGCAAGGAATGTCATCGCTTTTCGGCTGTTCTACGATATTCCTTGCAGGGCGGTATACGCAATGAGTAGAGAGATCATTCGTCTCTATAGGAAGTCTGGTCCTCTCTTTACAGGACAGTACTTAAAGCAGGTTGCATTCCTGCTTCAATGGTACGTCGGTGGAGAGAGGTCTAGACGACCTAATATGAAGATTTATGTTTCTCTAACTCGATCCGGCATACCTAGATTCATTCCTCCCTTTTATAGAAAGAGGATAAGGGATAAGAGTGATCCGAAAGTCATTCAGGTAGTGTTATCTGTGTGTACACTATCTCGAATGATACTGGTTCCTCCACGTGGAGGGTTGCGGGTTAATCCTGCAACAATTCACATACCAAAGTTCCAGTTAACGGAAGCATGTAAGGAATTGTGTAGGAAGTTTGTTTCCTCTGGTTTCTCCATGTTATCTGCGTATGCTCCTGCTTATAGGACTATCCCGCTTAAATTGGGATATTCTTTTAAGCCGATGTTTACCTCTGGTCCAAATACTTACAAGGATCCTGTGAAGGAGTCCTCTGTAAAGGGATTGGAAAAGTGGGGTAGTAGTAAGCTTACTATCTATCACACTTTACCGGTAGATGCGACGGCATTAATGACTTTATTTAAGCCAGAGGATCTATCGGTCCTAGGTTCTTTATGGTTCGCAGACCGTGAAATCATGGTTGATTCCGGTTATGATGCACCGATTGAGCCTATCCGGGAGGGAACAGAGGGTTGGTTGATTGAAAATCTCATCAAACCAGCAATGGTTTTATGGTGGGATCGAATGAAAACCAGACCAGAATTGGGAAGGTTCGGGCGTAAGCTCGAGGGTAGTGGTAAGGTGCGCATTTTTGCTATAGCCAACCCCGTGTTGCAGACCTTAGTTAGGCCTCTTCACGAGTGGACCATGCAGGTTTTATCCTCTCTGATAACAGATGGGACTTATAACCAACATGCGCCTCTTCATTGGCTCTCAGGTAAGAAAGAATTATTTTCTTTCGACTTGAAATCCGCCACTGACCTCTTGCCTGTAGACCTTTCAGGTTCACTTTTAGTGAGCTTGTTTGGTGATGAGTTTGCACAATCATGGTGCTTTCTAATGACCATGGTTGGTTTTCGGTCCCCGGATCGAACATCCGTGCCTACTCGCGCCAGGGTTTATAGGTTTACAAGGGGTCAACCTCTGGGTTACTACTCATCTTGGCCAATATTCACATTAACACATCACGTGTTAGTGTGGTTGGCGGCCTATGAAGTATATCCAGGTAAACGTTTTTGGATTATGCCATTCTGGGTGACGATATTGTTATCGCCGATGCCCAGGTCGCTAGAGAGTACTCAGCGATAATGGATAAAGCCATGGGAGTCATTTCTGTGGAGAAATCTCTCGTGTCTTATTCCGGTTGTTGTGAATTCGCGAAGCGATTCATTATAAATAATCATAGGGAAGATAGGATGGACGTAAGTCCACTATCATTACCATTGATTAAATCCTGTTCAGGATTCACAGCACCCTTCGTATTTAAAACGTTAGGTTGTTCTTTTCGGAACTCCTTTCGTCTTAAGTCCGGTGGTTACCGCGTTTACTCTCGCATCCGCGAGAATTAGATTAAACCATCTGTGTTTAATAAGTTCTCAAGGAGATGGAAAAGACATTGGATTTCAATGTTTTCTCCTAGTGGTATTCACCCGCTTCCTTTCTTGTTATGGTTAGGATGGCCTGATAAAGGTATCCTTAATTGTTACGAGATTGGTGTAGCTCGTCAGTTTATCCTAGAACGAGTAGCGCTTCAAGATATCGATGAAAATTCGATAAATCAAGTTCTGGGAAAACGATGATGAAAATATGTTCGAACGGCATCTTTGCTCGTTCGTCATGTTACACTTGAAGTATGTAAGGTGGTATGCTGGTGTAATCTTAGATTACGATTTACCATTAACGGACCTACTTAATCCACCTGTAGCACCTAGACACATTAAACGTATCTCAGATGAAAGTGAAATTAGATTCTTTTTTGTTTATTATTGAACTTATGAGCGTAAGGGATCCCCCTGCCTCACCGGATGAGGGGAGCCCGACTGGTAACTCCTTCATTCACTGTTAGGTAGTCTCCCTTCTTATATGCACTACTTCCTATTTGATTGGAATTTATGTTCTTACTGTGTTGGGAGTTCTCTAAGGCTAGTGCAGCGAAGTACCTCCTAGCAAGAGGGACTCGCGTAACGGCTTTGTTCTTTCTTTTGAAGGTTATAATGTATAAGGATAGATTCGAATCATTATATCGATCAAGCTGGTTGTTCCTGTAATCCAATAGTGCTTCTAGGCGAAGAGCTGAGGATAGAGAGAAAAGAGTAGCATAGTAGTTATCCTTCTTGCTTTTCCCTTGATTTCTGAAACCTTCGATCGCTTTACTTCAACCTTCGGTCATGGAACAGGCAAGCTATCCACTCCTGCCTATACTATCACAGGCATACAGACATACTAATGCACCCACCAATCGTGGGCATACTACTCACCTCCGACTAATTCCTCAAATAAAGCTTCACAGCCGGAGGGAATAGAACAAGAGAGATGAAACCTCCTACCACCCCTTCCACCTCTACTATTATTCTTATTCTATTCGCGCACCTACCATTAGCGCATCCACCGACTACCAGCTACAGAGCGTACCATAGCTACTGTTACGGGAACCTTCGGACAAGGAACAAGAGAAAGAGAAGGATCTGTAAAGAGATCGACTAAAAGGAGAGGAGATGAAAAAAGATTGATTTGAATGACAGGTCTTGGCCCTACCATCATCTCTTCCTGGAACGAAGGGAAGATAGCTTAGCAGCAGACTATTTGTTCTTCCCGCCTTTCCTTTTTGAGGGAATAGAACAATAACGATGTGGGAAACGATACAGATGAGGAAGGAGCGCTCAAGCGCCCTATCCAAAACCTTAGCTAAGAGAATCTCACGAAAAAGGAAGCAAATGAGCAATCGCATCAAGACCCGAAAACGCATTCGAATGCCCTGGAGAGACCTATTGAAAGAAAGCTTAGCGAGACATCAGAAGAGGAAAGCCTAAATTCAGTTACGGCAGCGGTATGAAATCGGTTATGAAGCGCGGGATCACTCGACTAAGAATCCGAGTCCGACCCCGATCCATACTTAGTAGAGTGTTTACAAAGGTATTATTATCGCTTAGCGCTTGTGCTAAGGTACCCCTAATGTGCTTGAAGAGCCGCTTTACCGAGTTTACGAGGTGAAGGAACCAGAACTGGGAGGGAAGCTATCCCAGCTCTTTCAGTTCAGGTGCAGTTGACGAAGGAAGAAGCCAGAAAGGCTATAGAATTGTATTACGCTATGTCTATGGATGATTCCATATTCTATATGGTTACTAAAAAGTGAATTGATGATTCTGCGCTAGCTTGGGCGGAACATGGAAGTACAATTTAGGGAATTTATAAGGACTAAACGTACTGATGAAAGAGAAAGCTTAGGAAACGAAATCATAGCTAAGGAGAATCCTTCGTTTGAGGAAACAGATGGAAACAGTCATGAACCAAACCCCTGTTTTCAGGCTCTCATGAAGCCTTAGGGCGAAAGCTATTATTCCTCTCACATTGGGAACTTCGCTCACTTCCTCAAACACTTGAGACTGAGGTTTTTTAAACAATACATCTATGACTAGAGAATTTGGTATAGGAAGAATAGATCTAGCAATACAATCACCAAATTAACACTTCCAATACCCATACCATCAACTAAAGGGAAAACCATTTCGTCACCACTTACACTTAAGGTAAGGGCGGGAGCATAACTGCAACTAAAACTATTACCAGAAAGACAACTATACTCGCACGCAGACTACTGACGGAAACAATACATACTGGCCATACGAGTTCGGTTCACCTGCACTGACAGCCGCTTAGCAACTAAGCCCTAATAGACACTAATGAACCAATAGCCCAATACTAAGCCCCTTGCGTCGTCTAACTTCCTTCTCTTCTGTCTTAGATAGGCTTGAGGGCTCTACTCAAGAGAGGGGTGAGTGAGCAAGGCTGACTTGTGTAGGAGAGAGGTCCGTTGCACAAGTGCCGCGCGGGCAAGTTAGCTAGGCAAGCTAGAAGTCCGTGACAACTGGTATCAGAGCGAGGTTGTGCTTGGAGCCATGGCATCCTCAATACTGACCCAAGGCCGTCTGACGATCAACCTAAGAAGAGGTCCAAGTCAGCGGAGCGTGTAGCATTGGAGACAGGCGTGGGAGAATTGAAGCTCAATGTGGCGGATGGAGAGGAAGATCTTAAGGAGCTTGAAGCCAACCAAGAAGGACTTGAGAGTGCCTTCGACGATTGCCTTGGAGGAGGTCAAGGCAGGAATGGCTTGTGTGGAGACATCACTCAAGGAAGAAGTAGAGGGGCTCAAAGCTACTAATGAGGAGCTGAGAATCAAGGTTGCAATCCTTGAGAGGGCTGTGGCCAACGGAGTGTCATGCACTCTCCCAACTCCAAGAGCAAGGATCCCCGAACCCAAGCCATAGAATGGAGTGAGGGATGCTAAAGCTTTGGAGAATATTCTTTGGCGGATGGGGCAATACTTCAAGGCTTCCAAGATGGAGGATGAGGAAGAAAAGGTCAAGACGGCTATCTCATCGATGATGCTACGCTTTGGTGGCGCCGGGCCGGTCTCGTACTTACCTACAAAAAAAAGCTTCCCTAGTCTTGCAGCTGCCTAAGGGAAAGCCACTGAAGAAGAGGAAGCTTCAAGCAGCTAGCCAACGAAGACCATCTTCTTTGCTGACAACCGATTGTGAACAAAAATCAGTCATTGGTTCAATTCTTACTCTTTGTCTAGTCAGAACCTCTCTTCTTCAAGAACTGCTTTTGTAAGCAAACTTTCCGATCTTGTATTCAGGTAGACTTCACAAAAATAATCTTTCGGACTTAGACCAGGAAGATTCTACAAAGCGAAGGCAAAGGACACAGAGGCAAGGGCGTACGTAGAAGACAGTTGACCACCACCCGGCAGGGGCAGAGACAGGAGCAAGAGCAGCACAAAAAGCAGAAAGGTAGGAGCAAAGCCAGTTGAAGTTCCTTATCGATACCCGTACCCTTTAGCTTCCCTTCGTACGGTTATAGACCTAGAAGTAAAGGCAGGAGCATCCCTTCCATTTCGAGAGCTAGAAGCAGGAGAGCTTGTTGGAGGAAATTGATCAAAGTTAAGGCTTGATAAGTACAAGGAGCAGGGAAGGCTACTGCTACTGCGACAGATGGTTGACTAATGCTCCTACCGTTACAGATAAAAATTCGCTAACAGGCGATTGCCTGCCCATGCTATAACCATGCTACCTTCCTTCCTATAAGCTGGCTAACTAAGGCCTACGGACTGATTACCGGTATACAAATACTTAAGGGCAGGAGACAGAAGGCAGAAGAGGGAAAGTCGCTCTATTTACAATTACAAAAAAGAATTTAGGCACATCCTTTTCCACAGTTACAGAAGCCTTTGCCGCAGATGACCGCTTTCACATATTAGCCCGGATTACGCTTTCAAATCAATAGTTCATTGACCGCCTCTGATCTTTTAACAAGCCTTGTTACTACAGCTTGTTACTAAAGAAAGAATGCCATACTATCGAACTATAGGCGAAATGAAGCAAGCAAGGGAAGAGTTCCGACAAAGCGATTGATCCAGTTGAGACCGATAGATAGAGTACGGGACAGGACCAATACTAACAGGGAACGTAGGACATATTTATTTACAGGAATCGCTAGACAGAACTAAGACAAAACGAAAAGCTAGAAGAAATATGACCGGGGACCGGGAATGGCGTAGGAGTTAGCGGGCTTACAAGGCAGATCGGGAGAACCGGGGGGGAAGACGAGAAAACGAAGATGATAGCTTCAGCAGCTTCCTCTTGCGTCTTCTCCTATAGGGTTATAGTCCGATAGGCTAGCTAAGCCTGGTATTCTATCTGTAGGCGGGGAAATGTAATTCTTTCTTTGAGAAATGCTCCTAGGGCCTCTTTCTCATGAGCAAGCGAGGGAGAGCTCCGTCTATAGCTAGAGGAGCTCGAGTAAGCGCAGGGCCTAAAGGAGGGACAGAAGGCAGTGAACTCCTCCTAAGGAGCTCCCCCCACAGACGGTCATAACTCGAAAACTAAATAAATAAAGCAGTTCTTCCCTCCCGCCTGTGAGTATCTCGAGTAGTTATATCGAGTATCTGAGTCTGCGTACGCTAGTTAGTTGTCATTCTTCCTACGTGCCTTTGAGCAGCTAGTATTGAGCAGACGAAGACGTTAGCAGCAGACGATATTTTGTGTCTTCTCATCTTTCGTCTGATCGTCTTCTCCTGCTTTTTTTTAGGACTCCGCATTCACTTCCTTACCTTAAAGTGAAAGTTCTGGTAGTTGTATAAGGAAGTGTACTAAATCAACGTTCTCTTTCTCTTATATCTTCCCTCAAGGGTCCTCCCTTAAGGCTTTGAACGAGAGTGCGATCTTCATTAGTTTTCTATTTCCTGTAGTTCCATGAGGCTAAGAGTGCTTCTAGGGAAGAGCAGAGGCTGAGAGTAAGAGAAGCAAGGAAGACTGCCAAGACTCCTTCGGACCCTCCTCTCCTGACTAGCCTAGTCCTTCTATCTAGAGATATAGATAGTTAAAAAGTCCTTACTCTCCTAAAGTAAGTAATCAAAACCTTATAGAGGTTTAGCTCCTCTTTTCTACCCCGGTAATTCATATCTAGCAGACGAAGACGCTACTTTCCTTCTCTATCTCCCATTCTTCTTCTTCTCAATTGGGCGAAGTATCTTGATGCGGAGGTAGTTGCAAAAATTTATTTTTTGCATCGATATCGGGTTAGTGTTCAGTGTGCCTTAGTACAAGATCGAAAAGGAAGAGGTTAGGTCCCTAGCTTCAGAAGTGGCAGCAAAGCACTTGGCTAAATCATCATCGGCAGATCAAAGCGCAGTAAATAGAGTCCCAGGTGCAGGAGAGGGAAAGGTAGCAAGATCTCGACCAAATTTACATAGGAGTGATTGAAGCGATTGGACAGCTTTCCTTGGCTAGAATAGCTAATAGGCTAGCTTCCTTGCTAGCATGCCTTTTGGCGAACTAGACTGCAAATTTTTTATATAAAGAAAGCAGCTTCTGTCTTCTTTTCTTGTGTGAGACAAGAAAGACCTCGAGACTTACAAAATGGGTCCTTTAGGTAATCGAGTAATCGTCAGTCTTTTTATTCTCTTCTTTCTTTTCCGAAAGAGGTTTCTTCCCCGGTGTAGTCTTCTTACTGTCAACTGCCACTACACTAAGTCTTCCTGCTCCTGCTTCTGAACTAGATGCTTCTTCCCCGCCCCTTTCTTCCGCGGATTCCCTGGCTCCGGTTTCGGCTTATTCTATTTCGGTTGAGGTGGTAAACCCCTTCTTTTGTCAATCAGTTTCGTTTTCAACTCCGATGCTATCGGAAAGCTAGCACCGTCGAATTTCCTTGGGCAGTAAAAGGACGAGTTGAAGGGGGCTCTTTAACCGAAAGCAGGAAAGAGAGCAGGAACGGAAGGATCAATTGCAAGCTGCTCGGGAGGTTTGGATTCATAGATGGGCAGAATCCGCTCTTCTCTTGCTTTCTTTTTCTTTCTCCGGGGAAAATTTCTTCGTTCTTATCTTATTCCCCGGCGGAAATGGGTTCTTAAGCTAAATGAAAATTCTCGTAGTATAATTGCAGACAAGAAAGTAGCTGTAACGTGAACTGCGCTGTGCTCATCAAAGTGTAGGCTGCACCGTGCTGAATGATAAAATCCAATTTCGGGTAAAGGTTTAATTAAGAATTCCAGGTGGTCCAGTGGATGGATTAAGCCATTGATCATATCATAGGTCAAGGACGGAACGAAGAACCAACGTTTTTATTCCTCCTCTGTTCTCTACTAAGATTGTAATAGATTCGTGCTTTCTCTTCCCCGAGGGAACGGAACTAGCACTAGAATTCCGAGCCACCTATCCAGTATGTGAGTGAGTCCGCCCTACGGATCCCCTTTGTTCCATTGGAGAGGGGTCCGCCTGCTTAGTTTCATAAGTATAAATGATTTGGGGCACAGAATCTGCCGTAGATGTGAAATTTTATAATTTTCATTCTCATATTTCTCATCACATGAATGAGACATAACTGCTTATCATAAGAATAGTGAACTATAAATCATATTTTGATTGGTTTGAGGATTCCGACCTTGAACTAGAAGAGGTTTTTCTTTGGACAGGCAAACCCGGAAAGAGAGATCGGGATGATGGAGACTTGAAGAAAAGAAGTAGAAATCAAATAAATAGAAGGGTCGTTCGTAGATCAGCACAAAGCTATTGATCCAATGCGATCCAAGATGAGTAACCGAGTTCTTCTTCCTATGGTTGGCACGAGAATCCCTCTCAAAGGGGATGAATCAGATTCGATCTCCGGGCCCAACCTATGAACAATGGTCTGTCCCGTCTAGTCGGTCTCCTTCTTGGCATCAAGAGTCGTCAGTACTGAAAAGGCCCTGGCATTACCATCGGGAAATCTAGGAGGACAGCTCGCCGAGCCTATGGTGGACGTCGGTTGGGTTGTCGACGATTACGACCATTCAAAGGCATTTTTCCATTAGCTGGAGTAGGAAGGGTGAAGATAGGAAAATAGAAGGGCTGACGTCGATAAGTTATATATTATATATATAAGATAATTAAGGCATTAGGAATCTGGGTGATCACGCGTTTCACGTGGTATTGGGACTGACCAAAATGACCGCTTATTTCAGACAGCCCAGCCCGGACCATCGCTTTTATCGTCAACAGAGAGAGCCGCTCGATAAAGGAAGTCGGCTTTGGGAAAAATCATTCCTTTGCCGGGCGCTAGTCAAAGTAGTAAAAAAGGGCAAGTGGGCAAGTAGCGAGGAGGAGCAGTTAAGGGCTTTGTGGTCGTTAACGGGAACAAATGAAGAGGAGCACTGCACCCCCCGCACTCGATTGGCTAATCAAAGTCAAAGCGGCCAGCTTATTTTGAATGGGTCACCAATAGAACCGTCGGTTCTTGAGAATCTAACATCGGGACCACCTTTAAAGTTACCCGGTCTGGTTCCAAACCTGCCGTTCATTCAACACTGCTACAACCGGAACACGCATTCGTCGACCGGCAGAAGTGCTTTTTCAGTTTGTTATGGGTTCCAACCAAAGGCCCCCATGGACTTGGTAGCAGACGGTTCGGACGATGGTTGTGTCCTGAACCCAGTCAGCGCAGCGGCACATCTCCTATCTCCTAGAGAAGCGGCTGAACAGCTGCGAGCCGTTAGTTTCCTGGAGAACGGCGGTACCATGGGCAGGTTGCTGATACTCTGGAGAAAACGCAGAGGCAACAGAAGCAAAGGCACGACCGAGACGGAACCGATCATAAGTTCCAGGTGGGAGATCGACTGTGGTTAAAGTTGCTTAAGGAAGGGTACCAACCGCAAGCTTAAACCATTGCGGGACCATTCACTCTGCAAGAGAAGGTCGGGGAGAATGCGTTCAAACTGCCCGCCACCCCGTCTTCAATGTTGATCAGCTGAGATTGAAAGAGCCCTCCATCTTGGATGAGGCGGCTGAACCTGAGGTTGAGTTGGAGATCGACGACCTCATTCCTGATCGACAGCCGGTGTTAACCGAAGACCGGCCAAACTAAAGAGAGCCCGAAGAAGAGAGAAAAAGCTCTCTCTACAGAGTGGGGTGGGAAATGTTCTCGCCACAGAAGCCAAGTGGTTCACGGCTGAACAGGTACGGAAGGAGAGAGAATTGCTTTTGTTGAAGAAGCTTAAAAATAAGCTCTTGCTCATGAATCCCTTTCCGGTGCAGATGAATAAATAGTTTAGCTTGGGACTAGGGCTTGTGATCCTTCTCTTAACGGTAGAACAAAAATAACAAAGGAGCTCTCCTATCCTAAGCAAGCAGCGGAGTCGTAGACCATTGCTTTAATGAAAGACGGGATGGGTTCCTTCTTATCCTAAGCTGTGAACTCATGGTCAAATTCCGAGGGGGGCTTTCCCTTCTTTAACCTTCCGAAGCGAGAAAGGAAAATCTTAGACTGATTCGCTTCCTCTCCTATCCTTAATCGAGTAGGGCGAGCTCGCTTTCGCTTCCTGAAGATCGCTTTCGAAAGAGCTTATTCGAAGGGGACAGCAAGCGGGCCTTACGCGCTACTGCCTTATTCGGACAGAAGAGAAGAAGACCCCTTACTTAGTAGAGGGGATTGAAGACCTACTTCTTACATTCAAAAAACCAGGATCAACAACCCCTTCTAAGTAAAGGTTCCGTGCAATGCAAATAGTTGATTGGATTCATAGGTACACCTTGAGAGAGCCCTCTTTTTCTTTTTGGTTGAAGAATTCTCCACTGTCCTTCTGGCTACCGATCTTCTACCTATGACTGAGCGGAAAGAAAGCTTGATCACTAATACGAATAAGCGGCCCGGTTCACTTGAGCGTGAGCCAGCCTGTGTCCTCCCTTGTGAGCGCATTTTCCCCTATTAATTAATAAGTAAGAGGGTTAAGGGGTCTCGAGTAAGGGTAGCCGCACTCTCCTTCTTTTATATAACTCTAAGCGGAGGACCTTCCCTCTTAGCTCTTAAGGAATTCTTAAACCTATAGACGTTGTTAACGAGCTAACCTAACTAATAGAATCTCTTTCCTAGGTAGCGAGAAGGAATAGGGAAGAAGCAGAGTTACTTTAATCGCGCTTGTAGCTCGAATTCTTAACCGTCCCTCCATTCCTGACTTAGGCATGAGATAAGGGCCTCCCTCTCCTAAAGATGTAGCTAGTTGGGAGTTATTAGCTAGGTAGTTTCTTTCCTTCGTATCCGCCTAGCTGAAGCTATAAGAGTAGCGTCCTATCATGTGTCTCAATTATTTAGTTCGCAGAATAGTCCGCTGATGAGAAGACAATCTGACAGAATACCTTCTTAGGTAAGAGCAGACGAGTAGAAGATTTTCTTCTATCTTGCCTTCCTTCCTGCACTGGTAGTTGAATAAGGAATGATTAAAGCCCGTCCTGCCATTGCAAAGGAATGGGCGTCTGTCTTCCCTAGGGATCCCCTTTGTTTATGGCAATAAGGTGAATACCTTAACTGTGCTCCTAGCTCCTAAAGTCAGGACAATGCCCCCTGTTATCCCTTTCCTTTCTTTGAGGAATTCCCCCAGGCAGTCCCCCCGAGCTTTCTTTCTGGGTTCCGTTTCCTTGTCCTATGGAGCTCCTTTGTTGCTGGCAATGAGCCTCCTCCCTGCTAGCTCGATAAGGGAGTTTGCTTCCCTCTTATAGTAGCAACCGCTCTTAGTAAATAACATAATGTTTCATAGAATCGGTTGTTCGTTCTCTCTCCTATCTTCTAGAGGAATTTAGTCGTGAATCTCCGTCTTATGACTGGGCATTCCCTTCTTTCGAGTGTGCCTATCTATTATGAAGTTGTTTCCTAGCCCCCCGTCTATCCCGATATTGAGTCAACCTCGGTAAGCCCGATTGTCTTACTGATTCTGTTGCCCAAGAAGAAGGAATGTCTTTCCCTAAATCTGCCGTATTTATAGCAGTCCAATAAGAGCTTTATCCCCGAGGGCGTTTAGGTCAAGAGAAGTTCCGAGCAGCCTTTCTGAGTCCACAACTGATTGTGTAAGAGTTGGGCGGGGGATGAGTTGATGTTGCTGGAGTTAAGCGATACGAGCATAAAGGAAAGAAAAGACCCCGGATATACCATAAGATTGTGTAACAGACTAGTCGGCTATTTATTGTTCCTACAGGAAAGAGTAGAGTGCCCTACTAATTGCGTAAGAGAGTCCTAAGGAGGCTACCTAAACGATCGTTGAAAGGCTTAAGAGAGGCCACAACGTACCCCGGAGCCATCAAAACCCAAGGCTAATAATTCTCTTAGTCTTAGTCTACTAAAAGCATAGAGGAACAGTCTTATCTTATTAAGAAAGGTTCCACCCCAACCAGTAATAAGCACTAAACTGAACTCTATTCTATAAGGATACACGGGGGGTGATTAATCACTCACTAACACAATCGATAGGTGTTTAGGATATGAACTAATCCTTCCCTTTGTGCCCAACCCATTGAGTAAATAGAACTCCACTAGTAAGATAACTATTAGGACACGGGGTGATATGTTAGTGCATCCATTAGCTCCTTGTTAAGACCCGACTAACTAAATTTAATCTTCTTCTTCTAGTCAACTGGGTCTGAGTCCCTAGTCTGAGTGTTAGTAGTTTCATTAGAGCAAGCTCATCAGATAGACCGCCTCTAGTAGCTGTCTCGGATGAATGAATATAGTCTTTATTATCATTTATGTTAACGCATTTTACTTTGAAGTTAGACTTTCCATTTCCCCCAGTGTAAGTCACTGTCCTTGAAACCACTTGAGTGGACTTGGGCTCCTTCGTTATACTGATTTTATTTCTTTCGAAACTTCATTAACAGAGGAAAAGCAAGTCTTTTCAGCTGACTGACTAAAACAAAACAAGCAAAGAAACAGCTCCTTAAATTTTAATATTAAATAAAGGGAGGCAAGAGGGCAGTAGCTTAAGCTTACTCAAAGGGGCTTTCCGCTACTAAGAGTTGTTATGATTCTCTTTATGAGTTGTTCACGGGATTCTTCATCTTCTCGTGCTCGGGGGACTTCTCCTCAATTTCTGCCTATCCTCAGTCTTTCCAAAGCCCAGGTTCGTAGACCTGCCATGCCAATCCCACCTCCTATTCTATTCCCTCTGTCTTCTCTTCAAAGCTAGCCGAGTCGTTCCCCAGCCCAGACTGATTTTCCTTCTAGGCTTCCAGTAGCCCTTCACCAAGAGAAACCCTAGGGCATTCCTCTCTATCAATGACTGAAGAAAGAGGACTATAAATTTTATATTTAAGAGGGAGGTTTCTTTCACGGAATCAACTATTTGAATACGTTACCACCAGTTGCCACATTTACTGATTCAACAGCGGCTTTCAAAGAGGCTTTCGTACCGAGCTGCCTTTAGATTAGAGCTGGGTAATAAAAATGCCAGTCTCAGGTCCCATTCTTCCGAACCTTGCATTACCAGAGACAAAAAGAATAGAATTTAGCTTACGCCCTTGGGGAAGGGCTGGAATTTTTAATTACCCTCGGGTAGTGTTCTCCGGAAGACTGGTGAGTCTTGAAGAGCAGGATAACGCGCATGGTTGTGACGGGATCACTGAAAGCGTGTTGCATTCGTAATGCGCAAAGCCAAAGTTCTGAGCAGTCGTCTGATCTCTTTCGTCGAACTGTTTCAACAAGTCCTGAACGTAATCAATATTCGGAAATGGCTCCAGAGCGAGGCATTCTTCCCATTCTGCTTGTGTTACTATTTCTGATGACAATAACCAGCTTGGTTTGAGAACGTCCTAGCCCTCCGATAAGCCTGATTGTGTTGTCTTATTTTGACTTCTGTTCGGGCCGAAGAAGAAGGGATTTAGACCTAGGAGAGATCAACAGCGGTAAACTTGTTCTATGAGTGAGTTAGTTCTCCAAGGAACTTTTTGAAAAAAGGGTGAAATGGGGTTGGTCGTAGATCAGGAGTTGAATTCTTACGCCTGGTTCACTAGGTTCTACCACAGCAAGGCCCAATAATAAAGTCTACTCAGGAGCATTTAATGATAGTTCTTTTTTCTATCGTACGGGGAAGGAGCAACGATGTTTAGGAATTCCTTTCTTTGCTGTGCGCGGGGCCCCGGCATGCCCCTACTGAATCCGGGGAAGCCGGTTCTTTCTGATCTAATGGTGCCGGGCTTTCTCGAGCATATATCTACCAAGTTCTTAGTTGGTTAGCTAGTCTCATTAGTCCCCTTCGCTCTTTGCCCCTCGTAAACTCATATTTTAGCTCTCTTGAACTTGGCATCAATCGGCAAATGAATCTCAGAAATTGATCATCTTCATCCTTAAATGGCCACTCCTTCACAAAGTGCTTGCTGTCCAAAATTGCCCGAGTCGCCAACTCAACCAATTCTGATTCCGGGTAACCCAATAGTACATTTGTATACAAGTAGACGACATCACTGTAAACATCAGCCCCAGGCGCTAGAGCAGGTACTGGAAGTGGCTCAGGAACTATTTCAGGTTCCGGTTCATTGATCAGAACACAATTACCAAGCTCATGAATCGTGTATTCCCCGAGTTGATGGGTTCACAGCACGACAGACAATGTTACTTCCAACGATTACATTATTCATCGATTTCAGCACATAGTCTAGCAAACCCGTATCACCAATGTGCAGCCGAGCTGCGTCTTGCACTTCCTGCCGACTCATCCCGCCATGGCTAAACTTGTTTTCTTTCTTTTCTTTCAATGCATTAACAATGATTTGTGCTGCATATTCTAATCTTCTTGCAGGCCATCTGCTATCCATATTAGCGATTGCAGTATTGACTTCACAGATTTTTCTCTCACAAGATCCTTGTTTTGCAGGGCTCTTCTGGTTGAAAGTCTTGAAGAAGTAGAAAAGAGCGGTAGCCATGATCGATTTCCTCTGCGCAGGAGCTTGGGATTTGAGAGTAAGCATGACTCTGAGAAGATCTCTGATTGTGATCAATTGGGTCTCACTCAAATCTTGGTAATAACGAATGACTTGCTTGATTTCTCTGCATCGGTTCGTGTTACTGAAATCTTGGATGATCTTATCAAGTTCAATTGAACTAAGAATGTCGATTGCTCTGTCGTAATTGTTTTCGGTCACTCCAAAGCTTCCATGGCAGAATCTTTACCCCCATCTACCGAACCACGGATGCCCGTACGCAACCCCATGAAGCAACCGAAGATCCATTGATCGCTTTTTCGACACATCCTAAACCGTAATTTTCCTGTAAAAGAAAGAAAACCCCAGAAACTCAGATTATTCATTGTTGAAAAATCTTACAAAAATGAGTAATTTAGGTATTTTCATTACCGGGTCCGGAGATTTGTGCAGATTTTATCCCAAAGATCCATTCTTTCTCTGCCGCAGAGATACCGTTACCCTCCTTCAATTTCATTAATACAGAGTAGATGACCAAACCCATTACAGTGAATCAACCCATGCAAGAGATGGGTTTGAAGATAAAAAAACCATCATCCAGAGGCTTATTCCACCCATCATAGACTGGAATTCTCAGATGAGACTTTCGTTTCGACACAAAATTCTTACTCCAACCGGTGACTCTGGTTTACCATTATGATTATTTCCCGTTATTTCCTCCTCCCTATTATTTGATTAGTGATTAGCTACTACTTTACCCTCTAATTAGTATGTTGAGGTTGTTTCTGAGCTATTTCTTAAGTGTGGGACTTCAGTCTGGCACTACGTCCTAACCCAATATAGCTTACTCTTCGCCTAAGAGCACGGACCACAGAAACAACTACCGGAATTTAAACTAATCGACTAGAAGCTTCAACTTGAACATTGCCAAATAGGTAGCCCCCACACGTAATAGAACTTGGATTTCGTTCTTCGAACTTACCGGCATTAACCAACTTAGATAGTCATTCCTTCTTTGACATTACGTGTACTTCTCGAAAGACGATGAAAGGGCAAGCTATAGTGGATCTACTCTACTGGCCGAGTACCCGGTCGAGTCCTCGACTGACCTATTTTGGTAGAGCTGTTCGACTAAAAGAGGGGTTAATAAATCCAAGATAAAGGAAAAGAGAGATGGAGGGATGCCCCCTTTAGATAGGGCTTCTTTCTCCGAGGGAGCTACTTTGTTCCAGAGAAAAAGCTGCCCTACTTCTTACAGGCTTAAAGGCCCTCACTAGCTTGGTTGTACAAGGAGGGGGCTACTACGCTCACCGCGCACTTGCATTACCACCTGAGCTTCGCTACCGCTTTTTGGGACGACTAGACAGATATGTTTTTTGAAGATAGCCTGTTCGGACCGGTTACTGACTCGGTAGCTCTCCCTTCCTCAGATACCTTCAGTGACTCTGTCTTTACCGCATAAGAAATGAATGCCTGAGGCATTTATTTACTACACGCAAGCTACAAGCATTAACAACGGTTTCGTTTAACCCTCTCTGTTCTATTTCTACGAGCGAATAGGACTGCAAGGAATAGTAAATTCATCAAACCACTCTGCCCTTTCCTCCCTCTGATCAGCTGGACCCATATTAGCCCAAGAACTCCAGGTACCTTTTCCCCTTTTCCATCCGCTTGTGGAAGGGCTACTCTTGAAAGGCTGACTTTAAAGGTCTATTCTGGAAAATAGCCCTCGACCCCCCGTAACGCAACTAACCGTTTTATCTACGACCTACCGAGCACTGAGCCTTGAGCCGAAAGGATAGATTCTGTTCTCCGGGAGCGCATTATCTTTTTCTTCCACTTGACTTGAAAGAAGGGTTTTTTCTACTCGTTTACTGAGCGAATCACTTGACTAACGGTAACGGGCTCCACTAACTGACTTCACTTTTGAGCGTACCCAACTAGCCTTTTTCCCGAAAGAGATAGATGGAACTAAACCTGTACTAGCTCTAACGTCTTTCTCTGGTCCTTGCTCTGATCGACTTGCCCGGAGTCTCGGTTCCCTTCCTTGAACCGCCGGAAGCGCTGATCTCAACAGATCTCCATCTGCACAGCCAAAAGCTTGCTTTAAGGAACCCGCGAAAAAAGAGTTTCCTCACGAAACTAGCTACCGTAACTGCACTCCCGGTTTAGTCTTTCTGATCCCCTTCCCCGTAAGCTACGTTGGCCTGTTCCTCGAGTGTGGGTATTCGGATCTGTCTCCTGGCTCTAGTTTAAGGTCCGTTTAGTACTTGGACGATGGGGCAGGCTCTTTCCCTGCTCCTCCCTGCATTTTTTGAACCATTACTACTGCCCATACTTTGGAGGACCAGTGCTCAACTCATGCTTAAAAGTGGTTCTCCGCATGTACTCTATGACAAAGAGGCTAGGCACCGAATTGGATGGGGGGGAAGGTGTGCAAAGAGGCATACTGGCTTCATAGGAAGCTAACGAAGGTACAGAAAAGACCCAGGTAGAATGAAGGAGGTTTATCCGAAGAATCCGCCCAACCTTAGCAGGTTCAGGTGAAAGAGAGGAAGCAACTGTAGCCGAGTAATCTCCTTTAGCCGAAGTGTAAGGATCTGAAAGAGAGCTCGTTTCCTCCGTCGATCTAGTTTCATCATAAGCTGTGGATTCTGAGTTTGATTCTGTTGCTTACGAGTTCGACATGGCTAACATTGCTGAGCGTCTGGACCGATCCCAAGATAGGGAGATGAGTTAGGACCGCATCAGCATAGAGCCTCCTCCACTCATTCAAGTCAAGCCGAAAAGTACTGCTCAAACAAAGCTAATGGCTTTCAAGGCAAAGGAGACGTACTATAGGAGATAGAGAACTGCTGCCCGTGGTTTTTATCCCTCGCTCCTGAACTGGCGCACTCCGGCAAGAAGGAACTAACGAGAAGTAGGAAAGGTCACACCACTCTTCTGACTAAAGAAAGGGGCTATTTCAGTTCATCTGTTTGCTCGTTGAAAGAGACTGCTTCAACAAAGCCGTATCTAGCTGGGCCGTAGTTTGCTGATTCGGAGGATAAGTCCTGAGGGGTAGGGACTTTCATCAAGGGTTCTGGGAACGCCCCTATCTATAGGGATAGCTCCCGACATCAATATCTATGGATTAAAGCAACTCCCTCTCGTAGTTGATCCCTTGTTCACAGCTTTACTCGGCTCATGCACTCGGCCCGTATGTAAGAGACGGGGACTCCTACTTCCTTGTTAGCAACTTATCCGCTCGGGTCAAAGCCCTTCTCTTCTTAGTCTGGTGCTTCCTTCATCGAATGAGTATTCATCCGTTGAGCTATCCCTTTCTTAATGTGAAAGCTACGTAAAGAAAGAAGGTGAGATGGGCCTCGTCTTGTTCTATGCCGATGGTTCCCTGGAAGGGGGAGTCTAACTCGCCTTCTATCTCGATGCTGAAATACCTTGAAAGAAATGAATTACTTCATCGAGAGCTACGTGAGATGCCGGACCAATATATGTGGATTAGAGCAGCTTCATTAACTGATAAGAGATCCCTTTTGACAGAAGAATGAAGCTCACGCAACAAATGCCTAGGATCAGGATGTGAACGATAGGGATCGTCATTCTATCCTTGAATGAGCCTTTGCTAGCCAACGAGAGCGGAAGAAAGAGCATTTGCCTTTCTTTCCAGGCATTGATTTCGAAGAACATCTTAGAGTAAGTTTTTGGTGCCCGATCTTGATCGACTACTTTGTCTCGAAGAAATACGGGTGACTTTCTCAAAAGCTCTTACCGCTCCGTGGGCCTAGGCTACACGGAAGAGCATACGATTTACAGCTTTTAGCTGCATTTTCTCCTCTCAGTTGCACGAAATCCCAGGAACGTAGATACCGAAATCCCTAGGATCAGTCTTTTCAAGTGCAGAAGCTGCTCGCCTATCAAAGGTGTGGAACGAAGTAGCTCGAGCATAGCGAGAGGACGTTCTAGTCCTTGTTCCGGCTGAGGATAGTGCTTCCTAGCCTAGGGGAGGGGTAGCGAGAAGGTACTACTTCATATAAGAGTTATTGATCGGAGCTAGGGGAACTGCAAAAGAATAGCATGCGCTCGAACAACTACCGCTGTGTAAAGATCAACTCCTGCTGCTATGAGTCTCGTCTTCGTGGAGTTCCCGGATGATAAGGAAGAAAGATGGCTTGGATTTACAGATAGGGGCTTTCTCCAGCCTACCCATGTGTAAAGAAAAGCGGCTGTTGGTTCTTCTTCCTAGTCTGATTCCTACTAGTGCAGGGCCCACGGGGCAAAGTCGTTAGACACAGAGATCTATCCTACATATAAGGAGTCACCGATTCTGTTAGGTTTAGTTCCCGAGTAAGAGTCTCTTTCGTATCCGCTGATGATATTGGGTTCCCAGGTTCCTGGTTGCGGTTTCGGGTCTTATAGTGCAACGCTATGAAGAGAGTTGCCGGACTATGAGTCAAGACACAAGGCAAGGGTAAGGTTATCGCGAGTTTACTTACTTTACGAAGGGATTTTAACACGCATTGCCGTCGCACTAGAAGCAGGAACCTCCTTCAATGGAAAGCGAAGCATCCTTTATTTCATATGCTAGTTATCTCTGTGAAGAAACTTCTCGCTGTCCCTGATGCACCTAAAGATCGAACTATACCACTAGGGAGCGAAACCTCGATACCTCGACGATATCTTGAGATGATGCAAGCGAATCTACTTTAATTTAAATTTAAAGGGTTTGCTCTCTTAGTTCTTGTTGGAAGTAGGAGGAGGAGAAAGACTGACTCTCAGCGCTAGCTAACTGCCACTCAGCCATTCCCTTCTGTACTTCTATTCTATAGATATCACTTGAGAAATAGAAAGAGGGGCTTAGTAGTTATATCTGCATATAAAGCGTGGAGGAGATACAGGAAGAGAGGACAGCCTAGCTACTAGGAAGAACAGCAGCAAACTAATAAAGTAGCTCCTTAATACGAGGAGCTACTTTCCCGATTCCCGCCATTCAATCTCCCTCTCTACGCCCAGGCTGATGCGGAGCATCAGGGCGGACTGACTCAAAGAAAGGATTACGAAAGCACGGGGCTTGGCCTGCCATTAATAAGGAATGCCCGGGGCAATCTACTGAATTGAGCGTTTCACCCCATGCCAGAAATCGGCCAGAACATGACTCCACTACACCTAACAAGTCTTTGGCCCCCGGGTACTGAAGTGGAATGTAGTGTAGGCAGCTGCCCTAAGCTAAGATAATCATTCTACACCTATAAAGTTTGCAGGTGCTTGTAGTGCTTCAAACCGAAGAATTTTGCTTTATTGGTCTTCCCTTATGACTCATTGCATTCAACATAATATGTTGATGATGGAAGGTGGAGTTTCCATTTGACCACCTTTATGACTTCGCACTACAACCGTGGGTCTACACCCACTATCACAAGCAATCGTGGACACGCTCCTCATGGGCACACTCCTATTGACACAAAAGATAGAAGTGAAACTCCCACTATCACCGAGAACAAAAGTGATACATCTGTCATCAATTGGAGCGGTACTCCCACTTTCTGAGAGAATACTATAGCTCTACCATCTCCTGAACCAAAGCCTAACTTAGAAACAGATCCTCAATAAAGGTAATACAATCTGAGCACCAAGACAGATTAAGATAAAATACTCCGAAAAAAGGTATTAAAAGCAATTCTTGGCGCAAGAACAGGATCTTTTTTTTTTTTTTTCAGTACTGGGAGAGGCACGAGCTAATCCATCTTCTTTTACTGGATGGAGGGAAGGCTGGTGGGGACTAGAATCGGTAAGAGGTCAAACTAGAGTAGAGGTATGACTAGAAGTAGGAGCGACTTCCCCCTGTTGAAAAGAGGTTACCAGTTGAGAGAGTAGCTGGTGTTGCTTACTCTGCAGGATATGATAACGAGATAGTAGCTGTTCTTGCTTGCTCCTAAAGGACGAATAAGCTTGACTTGCTTTCTTGCTTGGATTGCTACCAAAGCTTCCCCATATTATAGGGATGATTACCACTGACATTTGACATTGTCTTCACTTCATTCTTTGACTGCTGGAGGCTTGAGGCAGAGCTTTCTCTTTCCCTAGCTCCAGAACTAGTTGTGAACTTTAGCAGGTACTAGAACTAGAACGCTGTAAACTCAGACTGTCACTCTCACTGGCACTGGCTGGGACTTGCCCGTTCCCTTTTTCCGTTGCTTCTCGCGGAGAATGGGCACAAAAAGATTAGGTTCCGTGGTTCGAACAATTTCCCTGGATTCCTTTTCCTATGCTCATTAGTGCGAGCCCTGGCCAATACTCAATCCTAACGAGTCAGGTTCTAATCTAAAGGCGAAAAGGCGGTTTTTCCCGATCTTGCTGGGGAAGAGGTTGGGGAGCCCCAGAGTCTTCCTCCAACTCAGCTTTCAAGGAATCAAATGGTCCCCCCCAAACCCCCACTAACAAACTAACCTTCGGAATCCTATGTTCAAGTCAACAATCGAAATTACAACAAAAAAGCATCAAATAAAAATAGCGTAGATAATCACAGAAAGTTTTGGGTGGTGCATTGGCCCAGGTCAGGAGCAGAAGCAGGATTCAGGATGGTATGCCCAAAACCAAAAAGGCTTATTTCCAGCAGACGCAGGTACTATGCTGCCGGAGCCGACGGACCCTTCGGCCGGATCCTGATGCTTCCAATGTGAACTCCGAAATGGGATACGGATTGTCAGAGTAACTACCCATAGGCCTTATCCTATATCTCTGACTAGGTGTGGCCTTCCAAGATGCATTCCTTCGTTTCATCGCGCCCTCATTAGAAGGAGAGATGAGAAAGCGGATAAACTCGTAAGATTTTATCTGTCTGTGTTTTCGTTGTCGAAACTGATATTAGTAAAGAAGAAAAAAAATTCTCAGTTTCGCTCGATTACACAAGAGCTTAACGCTTCTTTCGACTCTCTTCTTGAAGAGTTGAGAACGAAGATTGTGTCACTTATCAGTAGATATGTACCTTCATTCCAGTCGGTTCCTCTATCGACTGGTTTGAAATGGTTTCCGATTTGGACTGCTTCATCAGTCCCCTATCGTTATGTGCCGGGTGAGAAATCACCGTTCCATAGGATGATCTGGGACTTATTCTCGGTTGCGCTATAGGATAAGGCAAGGCCTCGCTTTTGGGATTTTGGTCTGATGAGGAGGCTTCGTTTATCCGAACGTGGCCCTTTTTCTACTGATATGTTAGAATGGTCCTAGCAATACATTGTTCCAGTATTTAGCTATTTCTTTCCTTCCAGAGAGATTTACCCTCTTTCTGAGTAAGACGCTTCTTACCCGTATTCAGTAAATCAATTACTACATAATACTGAATCTAGGTTCGCTTCATCAGCGGCGTTTCATACTGGTCTGCTGACTTATAGTTAGTTGTTTTGTATGTCAGCATTCCGTATGAGACCTCCAGATGACTATCTACTGACAATGTATTCGACTGGTCGCCTGGGTTTTAAGGAATAAGGTGCTGGGAAGGTGCGAGTATTCGCTATTCCTAACGCCTTAAATGAAAGCGGGCACTACTTCGTCCCGCGCATGATTGGTGTATGTCGATCTTAAGGAAAATCCCACAAGATGGAACTTTCGATCAACCGGCACCTCTGCGCTGGTTGAAGGGTTGCATGAAGGTAAGATCTTATGATTTATCTTCTGCAACTGACCGCTTTCCTCTTATCTTAAGTTCCAGAGGACAGTGATCGAGTGTTTGTTTAACAAGGTAGTCGCCCATGCTTGGGTTGAGTCCGGATTACAAGTAAAATAGATTTCGGGCTCCTAACTCAGCAGAAGGCTACTTTAAGTTTATCCGTTTTACAACGGGTCAACCCTTGGGCTTCCTATCATCCTGGCCGTTATTCTCATTGTGTCACCACATTCTTGTGTGGCTCAGTGCGGATGCGGTCTACCCTGGCAGAAGATTTGTCAAATACTAGCTTCTCGGTGATGATTTTGTCATCGGGGATGCGCGAGTAGCTGACGAGTATATCAATCGGTTCTGGCTAGGGCTTTCATTACCTAAATCCTTAGTGTCTGATACGGGTTATTTCGAGTTCGCGAATAAATTCCGCGGACCTGGAAAGGATCTATCACCTATCTCTGTTAAAATGATTAGATCCGCCCGTTTTCCGGTTGCGCTTATGCCAGTGCTTAAGCAAATAGGGGTAACGGATATTCAGAGTGTTCTCTGCGTTTGCGGGGGGCCGGATATCGAAGGTATTCTATGAAGCCTTCAGATGTTAACCCGAATTATAATCGGCATTGGTTTAGGCACATACTTGTTGCCTACTCCCCAAGTGGTATCTGTCCGATGCCCTTTTCTGTTTGGTTGGGATTCCCAGAGGGCTTGCTGGTGAATTGCTATCAATAGGGATGGTGCGTTGGATGCTCGTTGAGAGTTGTCGCCCTAATTGGGGTTACGTTGAAAGATTAATGGATGATCTTTCACGTAGACTCGACGACGACGCTTTGCTGCTGACTGAACAGCTTGAGCTCCGTTGGTGGGTTCACTCTTTAGTTAAGTATTGCAAATGACGAGGCGAGTGTTGATTATACTCGACCGATCGAGGTGTTCTTAGCCCCTCCTGCCGCTTGTTTTCATCCCGAAAGAAAAGACCAGTTAATGAAGTTTAATAAGTATGGTCTCATATTTCGGTGTTATGATCTCATAAGGCAGCGGTCTGCGCCACTTCCGCTTCCAGAATTTCGAAGTCGGAATGTAGATGTGGTATAATATATATATATATCTTTGGTTAAGATCTTACTGGGTAAGATAAAACAGTCCAAGTAAAACGTTTGTCGGTGGCAACATCGGCATGCGTTATATAAGACTTTAAGCGCACCTGAACTACCCATAGTCTATCTAGTTACGGGGTTGCACTCAATAGTCAATCAATTCGTAGTCCCAGTTCGGGGGCGTAGCCCAGAACACGAGAGGGGTAAACAAAAAATACAAAAGCTTTCTCGTTATATTTATTTATATAGTTATAGAACTATAACTAAGAGAAAGCGTCCGTTCACGGAGGTTGTTTGTTGTAGTTTTCTTTTTTTTCATCGAGTGGTGTTCAGTCTACCGAATTTATTAGTACAAGATCGAAAGCTTTGCATTCCAAGTGAGATGCCCAAGAGAAAAGGAAGGAGGGGAAGAATCGACGAGGAATCTATAACATAAAATAGTGAATGAAAAAGCGTGACGAGAATTCTCAACTCGAGATGTTAGAAGGTGCAAAATCAATGGGTGCCGGAGCTGCTACAATTGCTTCAGCGGGAGCTGCTGTCGGTATTGGAAACGTCCTTAGTTCCTCGATTCATTCCGTGGCGCGAAATCCATCATTGGCTAAACAATCATTTGGTTATGCCATTTTGGGCTTTGCTCTAACCGAAGCTATTGCATCGTTTGCCCCAATGATGGCCTTTTTGATCTCATCCGTATTCCGATCGAAGAAAGAAGATTGAAGTTTCATAAAGCAAGCACCTCTCGAGAAAGAGGAAGTGATTCAAATTCAAGAAAAAAGAGTAGAATTGGAAGTCAAGTAAGAAGGAAGGAGGCTAGTCCCCGAAAATGCCCCGCGCGTAGGTTCGTTTGTCGTTGGGGCTAAAAATGCACCTTGCTCGTTCCTAGGAACTCAGTAACGTGGCCAGCCAGGTCAGCGGGGAATGAGAAAGATAGATCTAGAAGGACTGTATTAGGAGGGGCCTTCGCAGTTAAGCATGCAGGTGGGAACACATTAATATATAGCTATAGCTGAACGTGGGTGCGATCGCCATTCCCCACTAATAGAAGTAGGAGAGAAGGCTTGGGGTGATGGGTTTGAAGACAGGTTAGGACCAACGAGTGAAGTCGTTAAACGTAACGAGTCTAGGGGCTGGTGTATGTGATGGTAACAGGTGTATTGGCGGGGACAGGATTCGAACCTGCATCCTGAAAAACCCTTCTGAGAACAGCAGTTGAAGCGGACATTTCGTGACTCCCGGCTACGTGTCCTTTGGAGCCTTCGCCCCGGTCCACCTCCTCTAATGCGAATGAGGAATGTACTCTTCTAACGTAAAAGGTGGCCGGCCCTTCGTCAAGGCCCAGGACAAAAACCTCGTCCGAGAACTTGTATAGACCCTTTCTCTCGAGTATATCTCGATGAGCAAGGGAAAGCGACGGAATTTCCGTACTTGACTTACGAGCTCGTGTAGTACTCGCCCCTCTCTCGTCAGGGGCTTATGCAGGAACAATCATAAAAGAAGAAATGGGAAGGAGTACTTACATTATGCGCTATTATTTGAATCCGAAGGTCAATCATTCCCAGCTTGGATATGAGGGTATGGGGGGAGATAAAAAGGGGGTATGTTAGTCAAATAGAGGGCTCTCACTGGGGCATAGTCCACGGCTTTAATTGACACTTGCCTTTAGCCTTGCCTTAAGACGACTCTTGCCCTAGTTTACTTTTCAAACTTAGCGAATGCAGCATTAAATAATTGTTTTAGTGAGGCGTGTGTCTCTTTCTCTTTCTTTAAGTTATATATGCATCAACCGAAAAACTGACTAACCAACGGACGTCGAAGGATTCCTGGACTGGAACCATCTTCTGAATGATGCATTAGCAAATCTTTGGTTTGAATATGCCAAAGTTAGGACTTGGTTGTATATCACATTTTTTGATTATAAAATGAGTGTTCCGTGTTTTTTTTATTAATAAATATAGTTGTGATCCACCGTCAACTTAGATAAGCGACCGACCACACTTATAAGATAAGAGGGAAGAAAGCCAACCTAACAGAGAATTGTCACCACTTCTGTGAACAAGGGAATCATACCCTTAAGAAGCAGAGTAGAATACGCCGTATTTTTAAAGAGCAAGCCAGAGAAATAGACTCCGGCTCCGGTCTTGTTCTACCAGGCTCAGAGCCTGTACCTTGAAAGCCCTATCAAAAAAGGAGAACTGCTTCACGGTCGCTAGCCGGGCCCATACCCAGTCGGACAAAACTAGTCACCTTACTTAGTGTACCCCCCCTAAATCGGCCTTTCTTTCCTTCCCCCTCCACTCTAAGACTCACTCGCTCGAATGTGGTTAAATTCTCATTCTAAGATCTAATCCTTTAAGCATTCGCCAGGTATGAAAGCAGTGGGTCCATCTGTAAAAGGTGTCCTCCTTGAATACACCTTTAATACTTCTTCCTGTGGAGAAGACTTCACCTGCTGATGTCTTTCTTCATTAAACTTTTTTGTGACTCTGACATCTGACTCATCATGCATCATTGGTTTACCCTTAACCATCTGACTTTTACTGTCCAGTCCGGACTTGGAGCATCTGCTGCCCCTCTAATCCACTAGTAGCAGAGAAGCACGGAGTCGGTTTGCACCTTCTTTCAAGTATTTTATTGACTCAAATGAAGATCGAAGATTTCTCTTTAGGAAATTACCTTGTCTCTACCTTTCTATGAATGCTAAACCCCATCTTCTTCTATGTCGAGAGTCTGTGATACTCGTCGAGTGCTTGAGAAGAAAGAAGGATTGCCTGGCTTGGTCCTACGAACAGATGACCGGGTTGCCGACTACCGTGGCCGTTCACTGCTTGAACCTTAGGGATCAGACACCCGTAAAGCAGCCCCCGAGGAAGTACCACCCGATGGTTGTAGACACAATTGTGCGAGAAGTGGACAAGTTGATCAACGTGGACTTGCGGAGTTACAGTACGCTACCTGGCTGGCCAATCTCGTTCCAGTCAAAAAAAAAAATGGCAAGAGAAAGATCTGCGTCGACTACCGAGACTTCAACAAGGCCTGCCCAAAGGATGACTTCTCTCTGCCGAACATGGATATACTTACTCATCGACAAGGGTTCGAAAAGTTTTCATTTATAGATTGCTATAGTGGGTATAACCATATAAGGATGGCTCCCGAGGATGCCAAGAAGACTGCGTTTCGAACGCCCAAGGGGAACTTCTATAACAAAGTGATCCCATTCGGGTTAAAGAACGCGGGTGCTACATATCAGCGAGCCGTGACCACCATATTCCAAGACATGATGCACAAAGAGATCGAGGACTACGTCGACGATATAGTGGTGAAGTCAGGCAAAGGGGAGAATCACATTGCAGTATTGGATCGGGTCTTCGAGAGGTGTCGAGCGAATAAGATGAAGATGAATCCACTGAAATGTGCCTTCGGTGTCTCAGCTGGTAAATTTTTGGGATTCGTTGTCCATCGGAACGGAATAGAGCCTTCGAAGATCAAGGCAATACTCGAGATGCCACCTCCGGCCACTCTGAAACAACTAAAGAGTCTCATGGGCAAGATATCCTACATTCGCTGATTTGTTCCAAACCTCTCGAAGAAAGTCAAGCCCTTTGTCTCAAAATGGTCTCGATCTTCTTAATTCCTTGCATTATTTTAAACCATTTGATCCTAGTCGTCTTGCGTGGAAGGAGCCAGATGACGGAGACTTTACTCTACGTCTTGACCCATCCATAGTCTGCTAATCTCAACGTCTTTGATCCTGACAAGCTTGGATAGGACTATATCTCTGTCTTTTGTTTGTTACACAAGACTGAATGTACAGTTCCTTTGTTCTTCCGGCTATGGTTCTTTCTATTCTTATTTCTTACTTATTTATGGTCTGGCCTTTTTCAATCTCTTCTTCAGGTGGAGTATCCGAATATGAGCCTTGTTCAACTGTGCCCACAGACCCGTAAGCCCTCGAGGCAAGGCGAAAGGGAAGAGATGCTCTGGCTTTCTTTGGTCTTGAACTCGCTCCCCGCTCGAGAATGAATGTTGGAAATTCTTCGATGACATGTTCCTTTGAGTGCACGATTTCTTAGCTGTGCCTCTTTGGTACCGAGCTCTTTGATGGCCTTTCTTTATCCGTTCACGCTAAAAGGTAGTGAGTGGAGTCAGGCACAAAGCGATCCTCCGCAGCCGAAAGAAGCCTTGTTCGGTCTCCTGTTGAAGTGGTGACTCACCTGCAACATAAGTTTTGCAAACCTAGGTGAATTCCACTTTCCACTGGACGAAGGCAAAAAGAAAGAGATAGAATAAGACGATTTTTCAGGCGTATAGAGAATGACACGATCAGCTAGCCTTGGTCCTCTCATCATCTGATTCCCGAAAGGCGGAACTGAAGAACGCACTCTTTGGGACTGGGCACGACCATAAGCTGTCTTTGCTTATTTTCTTGCTTGGCTACCCTCGAATGGCTTGGTACGCGCTTGCCGGCTCCTCACCCCTATCTATAAAGCTGCTCTACCTGGCACTCACTGCTCATTGCCTTCTTTCTTGTAGACTGGTAAGATGAACGAGAGCCTGTGCCTTTTCGACTTTCTAGGCATGATCTTGCGACTTTTGGAGTCTACCTTTGAGCGCCTGAATCAATTCAACAAAAAGAGGTCAAATCCCCTAGTTGGGCTGTCTTCGAGCAAGCTCTTAGCTTTCATCGTGAGTTAGAGAGGAATTGAGGATGATCCAGCTAAGGTGAAAGCCATTGTGAATCTATGCCCTCGTAACCTCAAAGAATTGCGTAGTCTGTCGGGCCGGCTCCAGCCTTTGATCTCAAAAGCTAGAACTCGATGTCAATCCTTTTACCGTCAAGACGCAAACTTTGTTTGGACGCCAAAGGACAAAGAAAGAGGATTCCTCAAGCTTGATCTCATCTTTCTTATGTCTGCTCCCGTCTTGTCGCCTCCTATTACTGGTGGGCCACTCCTGCTTTTCGTGTTCACCACCGACGACATTTCCCTATTTTGGGATGTTATGGCAAAAGACGATGACTCTTGGAATGAAAGATAAGCCCATTGACTACCTCAGACCTTGCTCGCAAAGACTATCCACCCTCAGCATTTGGTACTGAGGAGAGCCAGCCATTAAGCACAGACCCAAGCTAAGCAAGAGAATTAACTAACCCCAAGGGATGATCTCGGATTGAAAGTCCAAGGGGGTATGATCAAAATAAAGATAGGATGGATTGTCAGTAATTGTGAACGAAGCAGCGGGCATACCAGAAATGGATTGTCAGGAATGGTAGATGGAGCAAGGATGCATAACAGGCTTAAAAGACGACACAAGTGGGACGCACTGAGGCCGAGCTTTCCTCTACTACTCATTGGGGAGCTAGCATACGAAATTTTCCGTTGAAGGGTTCCACTATCAGGGCGGCCATTGCGAGCGATATTCACTTTCAAGAGTCATGAGCCTACGCCTATATCATTACTCTCGAAGAGCTCATCAAAGAGCTAAGGGATGAGAAAAGGAGGAAGTGGAATTTCTTTCAACTAGAACATTTATTACAACATCTTACAACACTGAATATTACAGAAAATAACAGGGAATTCGGTAAGGGGATAGAAGCACATCCTGCACCCGATATGTCAAAGCAGCTTGAAGACCTGCAACTTGCGCATACTGAAAGGGAAAAAGCAGGCCAATTCACGCATCTTCCGCAGAGTACCAGCCCTATGAGCTAACTTTCCATTTGACGGCAAAAGAGCAATCGGACCTATGAAAGTAACATCTTTGACTAATATACACGGGCTTCTGAGAGGATTCTTTAATCAACCAAAACCTGCAACAGAGTCCTTAATTTCTACCACTTAAAAGTTGAGAGAGGCTCCATTCCCAATGGCAGAAGAAGGATGCAAGCTGGAAGGACTTGGACAAGATATTCTTCACTTGGACAGGAGATGCAGCGTCGGACCCTCTACATGGGTGTGCTATAAAACTAGGAGAAGAACTAAACGGATCATACTCCGGTCCGTACATATGATTCGAGTTTGTGCCTTCTTCATCTTCTTGCTTTTCCTGTCTTCGAACTTCCCACTTCGCGAGCCTTCACTGCCCCGTTCTCTAGCTTTTCTCACTCTTTCCCCTCGCCTTCACTTCTTTCTCACGATCTACTAAAGTATAGGGTAAGTTGCTTCTTGGTTCTACTCCAATTCGTGAGATAGATAGACTGGGTGAAAATCCATTCCTAGGGTAGCCTACTCTTAGAGCTAGAAGGAAGTCAAGTAATGGGGCAGACGTAGCTCACTTCTTTATATACTTACTTATGAATAGAGGTTAGCGAATCTAAGATGTGGTGACCTCCCTCTCTAACTTGTTTGTTGTAGACTTCAGGGACCCTTTCACTGATCTCATCTGTCCATTTCTTCCAGAGGCTAAGGAACGGAGTCGAGACCGAATTCAAGCAAGCCAAGGAAAGCCAGAAGGAGGTTCTAGTCTCTTACCCTTTCCAGTAAAAAGCTTTCTTGCCGTGACCAGGAGCAGGAAACGACTAGGAGACCAGGAACTCACAATTTGATTTAAACTCAGGAAGCGCGTGAATCCACTCATTGCTCTTCCTGAAAGCGAGTAAATCTATCATTCAAGCTTTAGCTTGGCTCGAAAGACTAGGGAATAGGGCCAATAGCTACCGGATCATATCCTTGCACCGACATCCTAGCTTACTTGGATCAGAGCTCCCTAGCTGACTGATATAATAGCGAACAGTTCATAGCTCTAAAGGCTAGATACCCAGGATAGATCACCAGCGTCAACCTATTATGCATTGCAGCTTATCCGCTGCAGCTTTTAGGTCTTGGTAGCTAGTGGGAATGTAGGATAGCTCAAGTAAGTAATAGACTGACACCAGTGCCTCTGATAAGAAAAAAATAGGTCCACATGATCAACCTAAAAGGTTTTCTATGGCTATTCTCTGCCTGAGCAAATGATGCTTTCAGGAAGGACGAATGCAATTACGAGTGACGTCTGCTTGGAGTTCCCGCTTTATTTCCCGCTGGTCGGGAATACAGGATCTCAGACTTTCTTCCTATTGGCGAATGCTAGTCTCTTGTTGTTACCGATGTCGGCTCCATGGGCTTTGTCTAAACTAACCGAGTAGCTAGAGTATAGTTAGTAGCTAGGGAAGATAGCCCAGGGAAGAGACCCATACATGAGGGCGAAACCAAGATACAAGAGTTCGCAACCATTTGAAGGAATAATATGAATAAGATAAAACGAATAGCCAAACCGATATCCAAGAGAATACCACCTTAAAGATAAAGAAATACCAGAAAGCCATACCAGCTTGAATGCAACAAGGGGAAGAACCAATGATCGTATTGAGTCCCTCACCATGAAAGTAAAGAGACTCAGGGGAGATCCAGCAAGTGAATCAACTGACTCTCTTGAAAACGGGATGACTCCTCCACTAAGATGAGTGAGCGGACGAAGAATTAGCAGGGACTCCTTCAAGGACGGGGTTGAGTGGTGTTGATGCGGGCAAGGAGACTCCTGCTTTCTGGGCCTAGTCTGATACATTCGGATACAACTAGTGGGTAAAAGGTCTAGTTGTCCACAGGACCCTTACGCGCCAAAAGCCAAGCAGTGAAGTTCGTACTTGGCCTGGATGGTGATGGTACGGCAAAGGTAGAAGGGTCTTCCTCACAAGTGAGGATTACGATTCAACTACAACCGGGACAGTTCAATAATCGGCAGGGCCCAGTTAGTTGACGGGCTACCTCTCATATAAAGTGGAAGTGCGCTACTTCACAAGGTCGCCTTACGCGACCAACTCCAAGCATGGCAGTTCGGACGATTGATTACTCGACGGTAGGGTTCTGGGGGGAAGGTAGCGACTTACCCCTTCGACTTCTAACTGAAATTCCTTGAGAGTCAAAAGTCAGAGTTGCTCCAGGGTGTAGGCTTCTACTTGTGTAGCGGGTATCGCGCTTCTACTTGGTGTCTTTTCATACCAGAGTCTTCCGCTTGCACCCCGTGGTGCAGGGTTGGTCTCGGGTTCTCCTTCTCTGGTTGCGGGGTCACTTCCTTCTGTTTATATTCCTTGGGTATAGGTCAAGTGAGGTTGCTCCTGACAAAGGCTTGCAGACCTTACAACAAGACCGGAAGCACCCGCCTGTTCGGGTTCCTAGATAGTACAGGTACGCTAAAGGTAGCGAGGGGCTCTTTCGCACAGTCTCTACTGCAGGTATTCCACCGGTGACTGTTGAAATAGCCATTGTTGCTAGTTAGCCTGGATTGCAGGATCTGGAAATGGTGAACTACCTGGGTGCCTGAACCTTTCTTAAATGGGTTCTCCGTCCCTTCTTGGTCTTCCTAGTCCCCGGCGTAGTAAAGACAAGTATCTCCTTCTCGGAAGTATCCTCCGCCAACCACTGATGTGAGTGAATATCTACCTAATCCCGAAATTGAACCAAGCCGTAGCATTCGCTAGTGAGCTTAAGGTTTCAAGCAGCTCTTTCTGCTCTCCCATTTTCAATGGGCTTTGTTTCTTTCCTTTCTATTTGTAATATCTTTCTATTTATATTTTCTGCGAATCTATTTAGTTTCTCGCTTTGGTCTTCTTGTGGGGGATCTTTTCTCTTTATCTTCTGTTCTAATTTTGAGTGTGGGTGCAGAGCAAGCACTTTCTCTTCCGGGACCTTCCAGCCCTTCCCACTCGTCTTCCTGGAAAGAGGACTCCTTCGAAATAGGGGGCTTCTTGGAACCTTTTTCTGATACAGAGATGGAAGGGGCATCCTCAAATCCGCCAATTCGCCACAATGGTAGTTTAGAAACATCTCTACAGAATCGCATAAACCACCTACAAAGGGCTAATTGCATTTTTCTCCTAGATAAGAACGATACTTATTGGAACGACATAAAACGAACCCTAGATCAAGCTCCCTCTCAGCAAGAGTATAATATATTACTCGAGTTCGAGAATAGGGATCTCCAGATCCGGGAGCTTAAACACTCCTGTTTTTCTCAATTTGAGCAAGTGCTTTCTGAGCATCCTGCCTTGGCAGAAAATGCCGCCTACAATCCTCAAGAAGCCTTGCTCGACTTCTTTGACGAGAAGCGGGACGAGCTGGACACCCACCTAGAGTGGAGCACAGCGAAAAAAGACAGGGAAGAACTACAATTTTTGGATCAAGTAGGTCAGGATATCAGAAAACACGGCCCCTACTCTATCTATATGAAAAAAATACTAGGTAATGAGTAACGGGGCGGATATGAAGTCTCATTCGAAGCGGGGCACGCTGACCAAGGAGCATCACGTTGGCTTTGAAGCAGCTGCATGGTACTGGCATTTTGTAGACGTGGTTTGGTTATTCCTATTTGTCTCTATCTATTGGGAGCTAATGAAGGAACGAATCAGTGGATTGACTAATTGCTTTATTTTGACATTAGGTGTTGTTAATATAATATAGCCTGGGGAGGAAAGAAGGAGAAACTGCTCCCTGGGCTTAGGCTTGAAGGCCTGTTGGATTATACTCGAGAGGAGCCTTGGTGCAAAGAGCGCTGGCCCTTGTCATGGTAAGTTACCTTTGGTTGCTTGCGTGATAAGGGGAAGGGGAGTGGAGTGGAGGGCCCCTTCAAGAGGAGCCGTGGTGCAAAGTTAGCCGGGGCAACCTTTGGCTGGATTGAATCCTTTTATCCTAGTAGCGAACTTACAAAGAATCGCACTCTTTTTATAACTGTTTAAAGGGTGTTTCGGAGACGGCTCTTAAGAACTTTTCCGAAAAAAGAGTTTAGTTCCAATGCTGACTAGGGGAATGCTGACTCAGAGGAAGGCTAAGGCCGAACTTGTTCTAATGTTTGCCGAGCGGAGAGAACTGAACTACGAGCGACGTGATCCCTTAACAAAAGGGCCCCTTTACTAAACTAATAAGGGGCAGCTTGGGCAGATCATTGGTTTTGAGGAGTTGAATATGGAGCAAATGAGCCTTCATTCGCAGGCAGAAGATGGGGTCTCGGGTCACTATCAGCAGGTGGAGTGGAAGAGAGCTCATTCCCCAGAGGGAGGGGGCTCACTGTATTATATTATAGACTTCATTTCTGAATGCATGCTTGGGTCCGGGGCGATTCAAATGCTTGGTTGATGGCTCCTAGCCGGCTTGCTTCCAAGACATGGAGATGAGGATGGAAGGTCAGATGGCTCGGCATCAGAGGAAAGAGATTCTTATAGTTCCGTTCCGTCAGGGTCGGAAAAGAGGAGGTTCATTTGCTCCACTTCCATATAGCTGACGGTGTGTGCCCATCCAACTCTCCCTCTAAGCGGGCATCCGGAAGTCTACTTTTTCCATTTGGCCCATATGGAAACGGGTAGGATTTGGGTCGGGGGCAAGGGTCGAGAGCTTGGGATTCGATACCAAGAGATAGAGTAGAGGGTGGCAGGTTATCCCCTGCTTGGGGTTCAGGGATAGCCGGAGAAAGCTTGGATGGCATTCCTTTCTATATAGACTGGATTTCAAGCGATGGTGGATTCGGAGTGGAGCCGGTCGAGGGAACAAAAGCAGGACTGAGAGTCCATTGCCTTGAATCGAGAGGAGAGGAACGAAATCAAGGGCTTTCCATAGCTGGGCTCACCCGCCTTTGTAGCTCCCACTGGAGGGTTCAGAGAGGCATTTGATCTAGGAGCCTCTTCGCTGGTACTTCCTTTCGAGGGTCATATGCAGCTACAGCAGGTTCTGGTGCTTCTGAGCCCGGAGTGCATTGCCTTGAGGCAGAGGGATGGTTGAGATAAGCTTCACTCGTTAGTTGATAGCTTCGATCCAGTGAGTGAAGGTTGAGGGAGAAAGATCTGCTTTGCCAGAAGATGGAGATATGGTCCCAAGCATTTTTATCTGGATATGGACTTGAAGAGCGAGAAGTTGCAGCTCTTTCATTCGTTCCTGATGCCATTGGGTTACCTCCCTCCCTTTGCTCCGGGTCCGGGGGAGAGGAATGGGAAATCAGTAGTTGGGATATTATGCCGGGGGTCGAATCCAAGGCTTTAGATATGGCGGGGTGGAGCCTTCCTTCACTGATTGCTATGGCGGGTCATTTGCTTCTCCTTTTCTCTAGAACCGGCGGATGGAATGAGGGAAGATAGGAAGTGGGGGATGGGCGATTAGAGCTTTTGATGTCCCGGATGGATCGGGAGAGGAGGGAATGATGTGGGAATATGTTAGCTTACTGGCCCCAGCCCCTCATCGAATGGATGGTCAGTTGGAGAAGGAGTTGAT